CCTTACCTACCCGAGGTATAATACAACCAGATAGCCGCAGACCATCAATCGATCGGCTAATCCGCTCAAGCAAGAGAATAATAGGACTCCTCACTACGTAATTAGACGTGCCTTATCATCCCTAAAGAAGACTCCTTCCCCTTTAGTAGGAAGACCTGGAAATTGATATCATTAGTAGTGGGCTTTCCGAGCTTGAAGCAGCAGGCATCACGAGAACTCAACTTTCAATGTTTGGCGTGGTATTTTACCCTTTTTTCACTTGTCTTTTTTCTTTATCTTCATACATCGACCATACAATTGATGATCGAAGAGATGCGACAAGAAGAAAAGATGCGGAATTCGGGCGGATTTGCCCTAAAAGCATGCGTGAAATAAATTTCAGGGCTTTTCTTGCGTTATCAGTAGTCTAATTACCCGACCCATACTCTGTCTACTTAATCTTTCCCAGCCTGGGTCCCCCTCTGGAACCCCCTTGAGGAAGGGATTTCGCCTCAAAAAGAGTTGTGAAGTAGTGCAATATAACGAATTAGGTCAAAATCATCACCTCAGCGGGGATCGCTATGCCACAACAATGTCTTTGTTTAAGAAGTTCCTTGTCAAAGCCCAAGTGGGGCGCCCAAGAGCTTGCATCAGAAGATATGCTCGAGAAATCCGCTACAACGGAAAACAAGAGCTGACAGCCCGTCTATCCCCCAAGGGGCGAAAACTCGTGATAGAAGGACCATACGGCTATAGCTTCAAAGTTTTTCACGTTCATAACTATTAGCCCAAAAACCCCATTTCCAATCGAAGGTTTTGGAATTTTTTTGCGTGACGTTACGGGGAAACTTTGAAGAAATCGTATGCCTGTGCTTGAGACAGAAAGTCCCGAAGTAGCTTTCTTCTGTTGAGAATTATTCTTCCAAGTCGAGTGACTGGGACCCTACCTGCCCTTTTGTTTGGATTTTGGAAAGGGCTTTGCCATATCAGATCAATAGTCTCAACCGAAAGCCCTCTTTGACCATGTCCAGGAGTGGCAAAATGAGAATCTATTATCTTCTTTCCCTTGGAGTTCGCGAAGTGAACATGTGCACTACTGCTTGGAGCTCTTTGCAAGTGCAAGAAAGGGAGAAGAAAATTCCTTCTTCGACGAATAGCTGGTGCTAACGCCAATAAAATAAGCTTTAATCATCTTTCTTTTTTTAGTCTTCGTGCATTACTGGATTTCCTGTTGCTGCAAGGTCCTTTTTGACATTTTTTCTTTGTTTAAATCATGCTATTGCCATTGCCCTTGACCCACATAAAAAGATCAGGTTTAAGTCCATTTTTTACTCGCTAGGGGAGCTATGACGAAGATTGTTTAAGAAAAACAAAAAGAAGGCAAGCTTTCTGTCGGAAATTAAAATAGATATTATATTACATCTAAGGCAATGAAATTGTTCTTCAAAGTCCATTACTGAGAGAAGTGGTGATCTCGTCTTGCTTGCTGGGAGAGAGGAAGCTTCCGGACCACCTTTTTCAGCCAGATAGCGAGCAATCACTTAGCAATGAACACTAACTGAAAGCGGCCGAGAATAAGTACCTATCCCTTACGGGAATCGAACCCGTGTCTTCGACATGAAAAGACGATGTCCTAACCACTGAACGAAAGGGACCAAAAAGCCATTCTTCATATACCTCAGCTCCGAGAATAGAAGTGGTTCGTTTTGTTTCTATACGCAATTCTTCATTTCGTTTGTGTTCTTTAAAGCGATTTCTGATGTGAATTCGGCCTCACGTAGCTCGCCTTCCTACGGGTTCCCTTACCGACCTAGTGACACACCAACCACGCCCCTTCCCTTTCTCCGATCATAAAGCCTGATGATCTCTTTATTTGTCTTTCATCTTCCCTGAATAAAAAAAGTACCAAGACCGGAGAATCAAAAAGATAGGTCTTAATCTTCTCGAAAGCACTCTGCATAGTCAGTGACGGGCATCGTTCTACTCCTTTTCTTCTTCCTCTTCAGCTTGAGGGCTCGCAAAAGGGAGTGAGCTGTGCGATGAACCTGCTGATATACTACCCTTCAATCCTCTTCTTTCTTTCCTTTCTCGGGGAATGAGCACACCTTCAACTAGTCACCAGTGCCCAGATTTTATGTCTCTGCCAGCTCGTAACCTCGCTCCTGACTATTCATATTCACGGCTTATTCATAATAAAGGCTGTAACCTCAAAATCAAGGAGTGGAATTCTCTGCTCCCCTCGGAAAACTCCATTGCTTTGACCATCCTCAATGACCTGAGGATGCTTCTAGCCCTCAAAGAAGAGCAATTGACCACTACGTATATAATGGGGAAAGGACAATCTGCCTTCTAACCCGAGGTCCAGGTATTCCGGCCCCAGAGAGAGAGCGTGCCAAAGCCCGATGAATAGACAGGGGATGGACAGTCCTCCCGGAGGTCTAGCCGGTGAAGGCCAACTTAAGTACTGACCTGGCTTACTTAACTTAATAGGCTTGCAGAGGAAAGGCCTAGCCCTTGGAGCCGTACCACCAAGAAGAAGATCAGGGGAATCTCTACCTGATGGCTTCGAATCTGAGGTTGAGGTGACGCCTCTCTTTTCAGTGGAAGTTGAGCTCGTCGGATCTGCTGCCCGTGACGTGAGTGATCGTTGACCCTGCCCCTTCTTATTGCTATTTGTGACGTCGAGTGCTTAAGTGAGATCCGCGGTCTGGCAGGTCCTTGGACGCTGGCCCTTATAGTGACGTCTACTCGGACCTGACGACGGGCGTCAGCTAGCCTAACAAAGAAAAGACTTAGCCAAAAAGAAGTACATAATAAGAAAATGCTCCACGCTCTACCTTCCGTCCTCCTTAAACGCAGCTTTGAAGCATAGTAGCCTACCTTTGGTCTCAGGTTCGCTACTTGCTAGCCGTCAGCTGACCCTTATAGTGATCTTCAAGTCTGCAGCTAATTGACGTTTCGGGGTCGCGCATTGAGAGATGGAAGGAATGCTCTGTCTAACCGCAATGCTTGTCTGGCCATAGACTTGACTTTGTCTTTCAGGCGGGGTTCCGCACGGTCCTCGAGTACAAACAAGGGGTGTCTATTATAACTGATCTACGACAACCCTGTCACTCTTAAAGACAGCCCTTTTGAAGCTTCATAGCTCCTGTAAAAAAGGCTTCGAGCTTCTATAAAGCTCGCTTCGCTCTCTCCGGCTGTGCCGTACCGGTGAACTGAACTCGAGTTCGTTCTATTCGTTCTAACAGAATGCTAACCTAAGATCGCCCTTGGTGATTGGCCAATTCCAAGGTCTTTCTCAATAGAGCTCTACTAATAGGGGTGGCGAAAGCAAGGCTTTCAGTCCCTCTCAATGGGTAAATCGGGGTAGACCAGCACTGTTAAAGGCTACTCCCAGCCATGTTCCAGCTCGGTTTCAAGTCTACTCCGTAGCGACTTCCCCAGGTCCTTGACCCGACCAACTCACGACAGTTGGTACATTAGTGAAAGATGCAGTTCCCTTACCTATTCTTAGAGATTTTAGCTTTAGCTAGAATCAACCCCCCAATATAGAGGGCACCCACCTGGAATTCAACATTTTCTTTGTTGTTTCACATGTTCTCACTCTTTTACAAACTAACCTCTGGAGTGCCTGAAGTACGAGAAGTCCCTTCCAACGACAGTTATACTATAAGTACATCCACCAGCACCATTCGATTTCCTGCCCGGCGTACACTTTTTGGGTTAGAAAGCAGGGCGCGCGACATAGAATGTATTCCATTGGTCCTTGGCTTCCACCTACAGCGAATATGGAGCAATTACCGTTCAGAATAAGAGAAGTAGGAAGAGATTCATATTTACTGAGATCACCAGATCGAAGGCAGGGGTTTTGTGATGTACAGCTAAAAACCTCCAGAATAAAAGAGTGAGGCTTAGAGGAGGCACTCATTTATTCGTATGTAAGGGATATGCGATTTGTTCTCCTAACTTGCTTATGGATTGGATTCTCCGTTTGGTGGTTTAGCATACCAGAGCAATTGCTTGTAAATCCGAGGGCTCTTTCCTCTCCTGATCGTCAGCTAGTAGTTAGGGTGGTAAGGGACACATTCCAGAGCCATGTTTGCAGCTCTCATCATGTCCCCAGCCCGTGCGAATGTGGAGAGCTCCTTAATAAAGGAGCGCAAGATTTATTTGCTCCGAAGGAACCCTTTGATCCACTCGGGGTAAAGAACGCGAACTGGAAGAAGTTTGACTGAGGGACCAGCTTACTCAGGTTGGGGGAAATGAAAGCATCAAGATAACCCAAGGCTTGATGGGAATAGTGAAAGAAAAGAAAGATCAGGGGAAGGAAGAAGAAGAAGCGGGGTAGAGGAATTGGTCGACTCATCAGGCTCACCGGTTGAGGAGAAGACTCAACTCTCAATTTTACCCATCTGGCATGATAAGCACCGTCACCTCTCTGTCTCCAGCCATAAAGTTCTATTCTACGATAATCCAAGCAGCAGTTCCACCAACTTGCATCTATTAGTGTTGGGGTTGGGGTACGGGACGCAGAAGCATAGGGAGTGATAGCAGCAATTGATCCTGATCTGCTTTTATCAAGACCAAGAGCATTCCTACGGGATTTAGATTAAGAACAACCAATGGTGGAGGCAGTTGATCTTAATCAGCCAATTACTAATTAATAATTACAAGACAGGCGCCGGAGTGAAAGGAAGGCAAAGATGGGGAGGCGTCTATGATGGCACAATCCTGGAAAGCAAACGAATGGAGACAAGCCAATAGGGACAGCGGTAACGGGAGTTCGAGTAAAAGGCTGGCTTTGTAGTACGAAGGTAGGAGTAGGAGACGCGGGAAAGGATGGAGTTCGGATGCTTGTGATTCCCTTCAATTCTCATCTTTCTCTACTCTTCTCCCTTCCCTTGATTCTGTTTCAAATGCTTTTCCATCTTATAGACACTATGATCACACTACGATACATCCCCTCATGTACAAGGTGCATGAGGAAGGACGTAATAAGTATGAAAGTTCAGATCTGTACCAGTCTAATACTTGTCGTTCCCTACGTGCTCTTGTCCTTTCCTAATTTAGAGTCAAGCATATTTGAACTTGGTACAGCTTCATGTCCAGAATACAAAGATACCCGTTGTACGTTGTCTTCGTTCAGAGAGATTAAGATCTGCACGTACATAGTTGCCGTATTGAAATGAATCTGCTTTGGAGAAATCGACGTGGAGTATATTCGTGAGTCGCTTTAGAAGGAATACCTGTTCGTAATTGCACTCCTTTCCAGTAAAACGGCTGGGGCGAAAGTCAGCCTGGGAAATGGTCGCGTGGTTGGGTGGGACCCGCCCTCAAATTTGTGCCTGAGAAAATAGAGGCATCAATCATATTTGCCCAAGGACAAGGGTTTAGACTTTTCGAGTATTAGGAGGGTCATAGTAAGGGATATTACCGAAAAGAGACAGGGGAAGTACCACCAGGGCATGACTTCATTGATCTTCCGCGCGTCATCTGTCAGCAATCTATGACCTGCGCGGCAAGAGATTGGAATATTCTAATGAAAACGAAAATCGAGGTTTTCATAACAGCCTGCCTTGCAACAAACGTAGAATAGGCACATCACCAAAGACCCACTCCTTGGGCTGCAAGTCCCGGATCGATCTATTTATTCTTTCGGCTAGCCGTATTCATTCCTCTTGTTCATCTTCTTTCTTCCTTCCTTCGTAGGGAGTCAACCCCCCCCAAAAAAGAAGTAAGTGAGAGTGAAACTTAAAAGAAATACGAAATATCATAAGAGAAGAAAGGTTGTCCAGTAGTACTACGGTTCACGAGGTTCTACCACTTCTATCACGAACTTCACTACTCAATTGGGCTTGACTTCCGGCGAATGGGGTTACCTTCTGTGGACCTTAATTAAAAAAGGGGGGTTAGCTTAAAAAAAGCTTGTCGCGGCCGCCAGTTATAACATTTGAATTTTTCTTTTTTAGAAGACAGACGGAAAAAGAAATGATAAAGAGTTCCTTCTTCATGCAGGCGTCAAAGATTCTATTTGCTGCTATTCTCTCTATTTGTACTTTCAGTTTCAAGAAATTTTTCTATTTAAATGAGGAAATGATAGTAGCTTGTTGTTTGCTATTGGATGGCTTTTTCAATAATATAATAGAACCAGGGTTAGTTCTCAGTCTCATGGAGAGCAGCACCTCCACCTCCCAGGATTGGGAGAGCTTCGAGGAGCGCGTCCTCCTCGAGCCAATGCCTGATGATGCAGAATCCGCGAATGCGCCGTCGCCAAATTCCTCCACTCCAGCTTCTGCGGATCCTGCACCAGCAGAGCAACCAGAGGAAAGGGCCGGAAGTACTGGAGTCGAAAAAAGAAGAATTGCACAGACTGGTTCAATCCCAGATCCGTCACTTCTATGAACGGAATAGGCCCCGATGGCAGCATTGTAGAACTGAGGAGGATGAGAGGCTGCAGTACTCCCATCTGGCGGATGACATAATATCAAATGATTTAGAAGCTGAAACCATTGATGATTATCAGATGTGGTTGGATAATATCCGGAGTCATCCCGAACTACTATACCCACTTTATAAAGAGGTGGTACCAAAAAGAGGTGGTATAGTATAAACTCTTTTTGTTAGAAGGTGCAAAATCAATGGGTGCCGGAGCTGCTGTCGGTATTGGAAACGTCTTCAGTTCTTTAATTCATTCCGTGGCGATTCTGGATGCTTCTGATCAATAGGAAGAGGAGGAAAAAGAAAGCTTATGATGAGCATCTATTTGAGTCGATCATTTCCAAGATCTAATTCCAGTTTTTTCTTATGTAGTGGAAACGCCTTACAATCTGAAGTTTTACGCTTAAGGGAAGAAATGTTCTTGGTGGATGCAGGACTTGGGACCCCCAGAATTTGTATGCAAGATGAGCCTACAGGAGTGCCAATCAACCGAGCCACCAGGTTTGAGAATAAGGTAGGATCCCTGGATCTAGTGGCCGGTGAATCACTGATCAAAAAGCATATTTTGGAGAGATTCTTCATCGACCTAGTGGCCGGTGAATCACTGATCAAAGAGCGAGCAGCCGCCAGGTTTAATGATTTGGTGGGATCCACAGATGTAGTGGCTGGTGAACCGCTTCTTCTTCTTCCACGAAGATTCAGACAAAACCGAGCTTGGATAGAACTGAACAAGATTTGGCGAACGAATACGTCTGTCAAAGGCTTTATTTTTAGGAAAGTAAAAGGAGGTTATTCAGTAGCCATCGCAGGTTTCCTTGCTTTTCTGCCATTCCGGCGTAGTCGTAAAAGGAAGAAATCGAATGATCGATTCACCATTGAGAGCATTAACTTCAAAAGGAAGAATATTGTGGTCTTATAAGAGCGGCAGATCAAACTTCAACTTGATGAACGAAATCCGCTGACGAAAAAAAAAGAGCACCTTTTTCAATTCCGAAGCTGCACGTCTTCTGATAACACTCTATCACCTTAATCCATTCTTTTGTTGACGTTCTTGCACTTATTCCGGCCCTTGCTTTACATAACGAAGAAAGGCAAAGGTTGAAGCGTGCGTGCCTTGAGTGCTATAGATGGTGTTCGTGATGTTGCCGTTTCGGCTTACGACTTTTGAAAAGGAAAGTGAGTGAGCCGGTTGAGTTTGGCGGGATCAGTAAAAGAATAACAGGGATTTGGGCCTACTTCATCTCCTCAGTCACGAAAGGAAGGTATAAGAAGACACTTGCAGCTTGGCAGCTAGTCTGTCTGTTCCCCCGGATCGGTGAATGGATTCAACTGGATTTCTTTCATCAGTCTAAGACTGACTACGAAGCCAGATACAGAACTTTGAAGAGAAGCGAGGGGGAAGATACTACAGATCAGGTAGCTGGAAGCTATCCTTTAAGACTGGCATTTCTTACTTTCCTTTCTCCTTCCCGGCCTACCAATACGCATATCCTAAACCATATGCGTCTCTACCTTTTCTTCCTCATCCCTTCTCTTCACAGCCATATCCTCATGAGTTTAATGCAGTCAATCATGGCGGAAGAAGAGTTAAGACTAAAAGAAGGCCATTTCCCTGATCTTAAAACTACCGTTTATAGCTCCTTTTGATGTTACGGAGGAAGTAAAGTATTTGAGGAAGTAGCGGTTGAATGCCCCTTGGCAGGCAGTTATAGAATTCCCGTAGGAAGAAAGTCAGACTGTAGTAAGACTAGGAAATCAGGCATAGTAGAGAAAGAAGCCTAACTCCCCACTACCTAAAACCTCGGGCGCCCAAAGCCTGAGATTCAATTCCCGGCCGGAAAAAGGCATGATATTGCCAGAAAGTCCGTAGATTGACTACGAAAGTCAGATTCTTATCCTATTCCCGCTGGCTTCTTCTCCGGGATTATATTCCCTGTTATTCCCCTGGGAAGTCGATTAGGTCAGTTCCCGCCCTTGATTTAGCAGTTAAAGAAGTTGGCAGATAGGCCCTTATACCTGTTAATCTCTTCCTAGTGCCGGTGAATCAGCCGGAAAAGCCATATAAGAGGTCCCGGATGGACTTCGTTACGCACCTAAGAGGAAGTTAGAAAGAGGTTGTCTCCACCCCGTGGGAATGAGTTAGGATATAGAAGACTTAGCGCTTTAGGTTTTTAGTCTAGTATTCTTTTTACCACCAGAGTGGAGATTCAAGAGTGAGATTGGTATTGCAATCCCGTTCTTAGATTGAGAAGCAGGTAAACGAACTACGAAGTCTGAAAGAGAAGAAGCCAATGAAGTGGAGTTCCGATCAGTAGGTGGTTCCTTGTTCGAGATCGACTTAGACTCTTATCCTAAGATAGCACGGAAGTCAGAAGGCAGAGTTCCGCTTGTTGAGAATGAGAAGGTTGAGCCCGCAAGCATACTATGTTTACACAAAGATTCACTATTGAAATTTCGTGATTCGGTAAGTGCTCCTTTTAGTGTAGTCAGACTATGAAGGAGCATAATGTCGGTTAAAAGCACTAGACGAAGTGAAGCTTTAGGATATTAGTAAATAAGGAGGGGCCGAAAGAAAGCCCTAGTCCAACAAACAGAATCTATTACAACTCCCTGGGGAATATCTTAAAAAAGCCCGCGAAAATAAAATAATGGAACATCGGACACGCGTAACTTTAAAGAGCTAGAATTCGCTTAGGCAGGGGCCCCAGAGAACTACATATAAATATTTTTCTCAACCCCCCTATGCCTTATCCCCTATCAGGCTCTGCTTCCCGTCGAAAGAGACTTCGGAAATGCTCTTGAAGGGATTCTTTTCCATCGCAGGCAAAGCCATATCATCAACTACTTGATCCCTGGAACAGACTATTGAATCAGCGACTTCGGACTAAAGGAAAAACGAAAGTAGCCAGCAAGCTTCCTCTTTCTATCTATGAGCCCTGACTTGAGGATAAAGAGAAGGCGGATTGAAGTCAGAAGGAGCAAATCAGTCTAACTCTTAAGCCAAAGGCCTTAATTCGGGAGTCAAAGCAGTTCGAAAGACAGGAGCTTGACGGCCGGACTTCTTTCATTTAAGACTAGTAGGCCAGGCCCTAAACGAGATGAGAAGCAAGGGCCTTAAAAAGGTCTATTTCGGACAACAGAACGTCATCTCTTGAGCTATGTGCCCTCCTATTCCCCTAGGAACTGACTGAACTGTGAGGAAAAGCCTAAGCCGAAAGATCATATTAGAAGTATGAAAGCCCGGAACTCAATCAACAAAGAAGCCTCTATCGGAAAGAGAAGACAGGAGCACTAAGACCATAAACTAGAGCTTGACGAAGTCAGCATCAAGCGTCAAGTCAGATTTAGTTAGAAGCCTATCCTTCTGAATGAGAAGAAGGGACTATTAGAATAGAATCCCGTCTGGAAGAAAAGATTCTACTTTACCCGCTGGCCTTACAGAGAGGAACTAAGGGAGGAAATAAAGTCGGCTATGACAGCCTTGGATCATCCTAACCTAATCCCAGGTATTCTATTCCCGCCTATGCTATTACTATTCCCTTCTACTCAACGGGAGTTAGGAAAGCATTGGGACCAGATAAAGAGAAGGCGGACTTTCCTATTCCTCTTTCTATTGTTCTACTTTACCCTGCTTCAACATCAGAGGTAGTCAAGAATGAAATGACATAAAATAGAATATCCGAAGTAGCGTCACTATATGCATTTTCATGGCCTTACGCGCCAAAGATCAAAGATGAAGTAGAAAGAAAGGGCAGAAAAGCCCCCGTCCTTTCCAACTTCTATAGAAAAGAATGGCAAGTATGTTAGACCGGCAGCCTAACAGGCAGTCTAAACCGAGGGATGATCTTACTAATCCCATTTCTTCTTTTCCCACTCCGGGCTCTTACCTTGGAATCACGTTCTATTCCCTCCCGTGGAATCAATTCAAATAGTTAAATCAGGATAGCAGTAAGCTATCGAAGGTCAAGTAGTGACGGCTTATTAAGTTACCGCATGGGCCTTAGTTAACAAGGCAAGCTACCTGTCTGGACGCCTTCCCGGGGCAATGAACTCATCTAAACGAAAGAACAGACTTAGAAGACGAGAGCACTAAGAAGCTCTTCCGAAGTTCGAAAGTTTGTAATTTCCCCTCCTGCTTCAGCTGAGATGGTAGTTTCAAGCATTGGCAGATAGGCAGAGGCTGTCAGCCTTATAAGGCTTTTGCAGGCAAAGCCGTTGAATAGAATCTTAACCGGGCTTATCCGGGCTTCTCAGCCTATTGCCCGTAGGAAGTCATTGAGGAAAGAAATGCTGCCATTGAAGTTGACTTAGAAGTTAGAGGGGACTTAGTTACGAAAGCTAGACCTTATCAGTCTTGGAAAGCTCTTACACCGGTAGGTAAGTATTCACAGCCTCATCACCTCAGATGGCTTCTTCCCGCATAGTCTCTTCCCGTGGATTCAACAGAAAGATCAGGCAAACTTCTCATTCTAAGCCCAAGCCGTGCTCTACAAGAAGTGAAGGGGGAAATATTGATTCTCCGCTTCGGGTGACTCTCTAATCTGCTACGACGCAGTCAATACCATATACAGTCTAATCAGATCATCTTTCCCGTCCAGCTTCTGATCTGCTAGGAAAGTCCAGTATGAAATTCCCCTATCTTCACTCGGCAGTAACAGAACTCACTTTCGAAGACAGAGAGGGCAGATAAAACTACTCTAACTCCAATCCTCAAATAAGCCTAGGCGGAAAGCCAGATCTTCTATTTCCCGCTCCTGCCTATGAAATTACTAAACCGGGGGGGAATCAATTCCTTTTTCCTTTTCCGTCTCGGAGGTAAGCTCTAGTGCTTTATTTTTGCCTGCCTCTAGCTCATTAGTTGAGTTCAGGCTTTTAAGGTAATCATATCCTTCTGAGGATAGCCGTAAATAGAAGAAGCTAGCAAGGAAGATCTTGTTAAACGCCCGTAGGTTCAGCTTGAAAGTCAGGATTAGAAAGACAGTCAAGTAAGGTAGTTGAAAGCAAGTTAGTAATAAAGAACCAAGTATCTACTTTCCCACCTAAAGCCCTATAAAAGGTAAGATTGAAGAACCAGGACTCTAAACATCAAAGACTTTTGCCGCTAGGTCCCAGTCCAAGAGGGAAGAGACTATCTAATCAGCTACGAAAGACTAAAGGAAGTTTGAAGAAAGAAAAGAAGAAGCTACTTCGTCATCAATTGACCTCAAAGATAGAGTAAGTTAGGGATTTCCTTCGTTTTAGTCTTCAGTCCTAGAACTGGAGACAGAGCAGGCATGACAAGATAGAGATTCTAAAGCAGCAGCAACTTCGGACTAAATGCCCTAGCCCTTTTACTGATAAGCGGGAAAAAGTCATTCTATTGCCAAATCCTTAGATTGAGTTGCAGGGTTAATTGTTAGGCAAGCTAGGAATTTCTTACCTGTATCCATGGCTCACTGAACTAGCCCGGGATGAATGGCCGATAAGTCAGAGAAGAAAGCAACATGAAAGGCTGCTTACGCTAATGCGGGACTAAATTCAGTTGAATCGAATCAGCTACGAAGGACTAAAGGAAGAACGAAAGTAGCCTGCTGACCTTATTCTTTCTATTCTTGTAGAAGCCCGATCTTCTAAAGAGCCGGAGATGGCTTCATATGGAAGATTTGGTTGGGTTCGACTCCTCTTTCCCGCTTTTCGCCCTATGGTCACCAGATTGAGGTACTATAGAGAACAACTACTGTAACTCCTAAAAGGTTGAAGAGGCCTCGGCCACGGAGCTCTACTTCCCTTTAATAACATCCCGTTCCCGATTAATCTTTTCTTGATACCTGCTCTTCCTTCAGGTTAGGAAATAGCAGTGAAAGGGGACCAAGTAAAAACAACAAAGAGTTGACCCTCGGCCGAAATAACATATGAAAGGTTTTGCTCTTCCGGCAGCCTAATAATCAAAGCTTATTATGCCCATAGATTCTATGCCTAGTCCGCTAACATCTCTTTAGATCCTTAGCAGCTAACTAATGCTTACGGCTCAGACTGCCTCCGATCTAGGCTTCTAGTCCCAGGGAGCAGCCTTATGTCTTAGACAGAGAGATGGCGGAGATCAGCCTATTCCGAAAGCCTAAAAGGAGAAAACACTAAAGAAATCCAAGAGTATAGGACGTGGACCTCCTTAACCAACATATTCTCATCCAAGTCCCAGGGATTCCTTATCTCTTCCTTCCCGCTTAATCAATTACAAAACCACGGAGAACAAGGACAGAGTTCAACAAGTCTTTATCTTTTGTTAGAGGGCTGTAAAGACTGAAATTGAATTGGTCTCGAGAATCAAGACTTCTATCTTAGGGCAAGAGCCCATACAGATGGATTCCTAACTCGTTAGGCTGCCCTTAGTTTATAAGCTAGTCACGTCTGTCCGGGGATTAGTCATTCTCTTTACTATCGAGCTCGTCCGTCCTTAAATCAGTATTGATATCAAAGATTGAAGGAATGAGCTACTAATAAGAACAGGAAGTCAAACTCCCAAAGCTAGGGCAGGGCTTTGAACGGGAGTTAGGGAAAGAAGGTAAGATAAGACTGATGAGGAAATTACATAGAAAAGAATCCGCTACGAAGTTGTAAAGGCCTGAGATTAATCTCTCTCTTTTGTTAGAAGGCCTACTGACTTCGATTTCATTCCTGACTTTTGTAGTCTTTCAGTAGACCCGTCAAAGCTTAAAATGGAAGATTCTCCTTCGGACTAAATGCAACCTTAAATCAACTACGCAGATCCGGATCCGGGAACATCTCCTTTCTTTCCCATCCATCCTCTGAAGAGAAGGTAGGAATGTCAAGTCATAAATTCCCGTAGAATCCTATTGAGATTGTGTTAGCAGCCCTACCAGTTACGAAAGCGGGATTGAACTCAAAGTCCGAAGCAGGAGATCTTGACGCCCAACCTGAAAGAGATAAGGTTACGGACCTACTAGCAACCTCTTTCTTTTACACCTAAGAGACAAGAGGAGGCCTAAGAAAAGCTTTAGGAAAAGCCTGAGAAAAGAAGATGATCCCAATCCCCTGCCGGAGTCAAGATAAGCCAATGCAGGTAATCCACTCCCATAGCTGAACACTAAGAAGTAGGATCTTCAAGGTCCGATTCTCTGCCTAATCCCCTATGACGCGTAGGAACAGACGGAAGAATCCGATCCCTTAGTAGCGTCACTAAATGCCGTAGCCTCTGCAAGCTCCGATCTGACTAGTCTCGTCTCTAGCTCCAGACTGCTTACTGATGAAGTAGCCCTATTGGACGAAGTCAGAAAGCGGAGGGAAGTCATTAGATTTTAATGCAGCCCGTGCTTAGACAGCTAAGGTAGCCAAGCAAGTTCGAAAGAAAGACGTTGGGGCCTAAATGTCCCACTCCCTGTTAATCCTTTCCCAATCCTTTTGACCCATCCTGGTGAATCTATTACTAGGGATTCCCCTATCAGATCCGGAACAAGGTAAGCCAGTATGAATCTTTATGTTTTGAATACAAGTCTGCCCTTCTTAGAGTAGCTTACTCGGGAGGAAAGGAAGAACGAAAAGAAGAAAATCCTCTTATCCCGTCTGCCTCATTAGTGGACTGATGTCTTGAGATTGAGCTATTCCCAGATCTGCCACCGGAACTTACTTACGAATCCGCTACGATTGACTAAATGAAGTAGGAAGATGAAACCTTACCAGGATTTGCTTAGTCTACTTCCGAACCTGATGGTGAATAGGCTGTAAAAGCAGCAAGTCTTTCTCTTTTAATAGAGACCCTTAGTGCAGACAGAGCATCTAAAAATCAGTCTCAATTCCTATCTCTTTACCGGGTGACTATAGAATAAACTCCTGAAGCTGAAAGCAACCTCTTTTCTCTTGTTACCACGCCATTATAGAATGAGACGAGCCCTTATGCCGCCTAAGATGAAGTTGCAATCCGATTGAGAAGAAGGTATGAATAGATGGGACTTTCCGGTCATATGAAATAGCATATGATAAGCTTGGTCTTTCTTCCTTGGTAAACTAAGCCAAGCAGCTATTTACAAAGAAGTCTGGGCCTAAACCTATTTAATCAGTTCTTATTCCTTGCCTGAGGTCAGCTCTGCCATATTCCCCTGAAATCAGGTAAGAAAGGACAAACGAGAACCCTCGGGCGAAAGGCCCAAGTCCAACATAAGAAATTAGTCTAAACCCGAGAGAGAAGAAGGAGCAGCTTTCGGTGAAAGATCGGAGAAAAGTCAGAAGCCAGAGCTATTTACACGTCCATCCGTACTGAGATGGATTGAGCTGCAAGCTAGTCAAGTACTGAAAGTCTGGAAATTTTGGTTTGAGTTACATGTCTTACTATCTTACTAAACTCGGTGAAGAAGAAGAGTGAAGGAAAGAAAGGAGCAGACAGCTATCTCATTAGTGGAATCAAAGACCTACTAGCTAGAGAAAAGCAAGTCAGTATTAAGTTAGAGGTCTTGTGATTGAGAAGTTCTTCAAAGCATCCTACTATAATATATATAGTATATATAGGATATTATATATAGGCTTTAGTACTAGCCCGACTGGAGACAGAGAAGTTCGAGACTGAACATCAGCAACTATTGATTTCTTGACTTCATTTATGGCTTAAGGCTCTACTGAAAGAAAGAGACGAAGTCAATCCTTGACTTCAGATACTGCTTACGGGCCTACCTGATCTGTATCATGTCGGGCAGTTGCCCTAAGATAACAACTAGTGGGAATCGAAGTCTGATCATTCAAAGGAAGGCATATAAGACTTGACTTTACATTCCTAGGATAGGGCAAATTCTCAATAGAGAAATGAAACTGTAAATCTTATAAGATCAGTGACTATAGATCAGAAGCAGAGTAGAATAGTCCGTTCCGAGGCTTGCAGATCCTACTGATCCTTTATAAGCTAAAGTAGCTAACTTTAGGCTATTCGGTTTGACTTACGCTTTCATTACTTATGATTCTCTTCTTTGAAGTAGCTTTTTCTTAGTGGCTTTGCGTCTTTTAAGGCCAGTGAAAACGAGAGCCTAATGGTAACCATTACAGAGCTCTTTTTCGATTCGATTTTTGATCTTTTGATTTTTCTTTTCTATTTTTAGAATAGGTTATATAATAGGCTTGAACAAAAAGAGAAAGAATCAGACCTTGCTTTTGGAAGTGCTTACCCCGGAAGGAAGAAGAATTGAATGAAAGGGAAAGCAAATCCTAATCATCAGGTAAGACGGGTAGAATACGAAACTGCCTAAAAAAATGAAACTGTATCAACAAGAGCAATCGCAGCTTATTCATCGAGAAGCCACTCGCGGCACACTGAAACGAAATCATCTGCGAGAAGGTCTTCTGGCACAGGCATACTACTAATCGATTCTTTGGTCATTCGTGATCGAATACAACCTAGGAAGAGTTGTACGCCTACATAACTTACCTCCCAGATCAAGGAAGGAAAGTATCAGATCTATGTAGTTCTCGACCCCTTTTGTTAAACCAGTTCCTGTACGTAGAATCAATTCCATTCTGTAAAGTAGTCTTGGGGATGGGGCCCTCCTCACCACTCCCCATCCCCTTTCTCACGAAAGCAACCAAAATAAAGGTTACTCGCTATGAGAAAGGCCTTCCTTTCAGTACGTGAAAGAAGTCCCTCTCTCGCCAAAAACATAAGGGCCTTCAAGCCAAGCCTGCTCCCGAACATATCAAATCAAACTATCCATCGGGAGAGGTACAATAATTACAAGAACGCTGGAATTCATTCGAACTAGCCGGAGCCCCCATCGGGGGTGGTGGAGCTGTTGTCCGGCATATATCCCCCGATTTATTCCCTTCTATCACTAGTCGATCCGAAGCACCCCTTTTCCATTCATAGAGAGATCCAACCAAGTCAAAATCAAAAAGTTATATCTTATTTTTCGTTCGGGGGGTCTTTTGTGCGTTTACCCTCTTTTCTTCTACCATGAGATGCCCTTGACTCTTCTATGAAGGAGAATAAACTAAGGAAGAAGAGAAGCAAATCAAAGCCTTCTATCCACTTAGATATCCATTTTAGATGAGGGAAATATGGTAGAAGATAGAAGAGAGTGTAGAATAAAAAGGGAACTATAGCTTGCTTTTCGTGGGGTAATATAAAAAGTTGCAATCCCCATAGAAAGATTATATGTCCTAAGACAAAAATAGATAACCCGTACAAGTCCAACGCAGTCCCTATACCTGGCGAAGAGACTAATCCAATCATTATACTCATGATGAAATAAATAAAGAAAGAAAGTAGAAAAGCTAAATGACTTCTTTTATTCATACATATAAAAATAATGCTGGCCCCCGACAAGAGGACAGCTAGCTTAGCTGGTTCTTTTAAATAGAAATCTTTATACAAAAATATACCTATTAATAATTGAATAAAAAGTCAGAAGATTTTTGTATAAATTACCCTCTTTGGTGGGATGGATTGTTCTTTATCCAAAGATATAGAGAGTGCATAGTAGGCGACCTGCTGAAAAAGCAGGTAAAACCCCCACTTTGCCAGCCCCACATCTAATGAGTAGAAAAGTAAGACAACCAAAGGAACGTAGTCCAAATCCAAGATATAGATGAAGATAGATAATAAAGAAATTATATAAAATAGTAATCCAAAATTGATTCCTTTTAGATAGATAGTACATATTATGCTAAATAGAAAGCAAAGAAGAATCTGGTGCCTTTCCCTGACATCACTTCTTTTATACTTAAAATAAAAAAAAAAGCATGATAGTTGGGCAACAACCTGAAGCGGGTTAACCAAATTCAAATTCTCATCATCATGATCATCAAAAGAAATAAAATAGTTATAACTATAAAGGAAAAAGAAAAAACACGAGAGTAGGAAACCAATTTTATGGAAGAAATCGATAGACTCTTTCTCCTTGACCATAAAATCCCGAAAAAATTCAATCGTTCGGGCATAGACCGAACACTTCATATCTATATAAATACATATAAATACAAGTGAATAATAGATGACTGAAAACAGGGCAGAAGAAAGAAAGTAAGGCAAATCCAAGGACCATGCTGCTCCCGCCAAAGCAAGAAAAGCTGCTATAATTGCAGCTCCCATCCCGATTAAAGGAGAATTTTCTTTGGGAGGCACTAATTGTAGTAGAGTTGAGAATAGGGTGGAACGATTTCTCATAGTAATAATTTAGTATACCGGCTGTACCGATTATATGTCGGAAAGGCGCCCGCCCCCAAGCCAGTGTCCATCTTCATGAAATGACATTGGTAGACGGGTTGGGACCAGCCTTCTATCCCGGTGAGCAATGTTCCTTAGGCGGGGGCAGGATTCGAACCTGCAATCTTCAGGTCATGAGCCTGACGAGTTAACCAACTACTCTACCCCGCTTCTTCCCCTTGCTTCTGCAATGAATGCAGAGCCGCTCGACTTGGAGCTTCGTCTGGGACATTTTTAAGTAAAGACTGACTACACTGCACACTGTCTATATATCTGTTTTCAGTCTCAATCAAAGACAGTTCCATTCGATCTTAGCCGATCTAAGGTTGACCTCCGGCCCCCTTTCGGTGCACTTATTGGAGAGCTCTTTGGGCCTGCCGCTTTCTCAATCGAAAATGGAAACTGTCAAGATTAGCGTACTAAACGATTCGATCTATCACCTACGTCATTTCTACTTTGAATAAATCCATACTTGTTGCACTCAGTCATCGTTCCGTCATCCAACATGCTTCTATCTAAGTGATTTCATAACATATGGATATGTAAGGAAGAAGCTAAAGAAGGCCGCACCTCCCTATTCATTACATCACAATATCCGCACCATTTGCTTAAAACACAGTTTTTGCATTTGTATTCGTAGCTTACTCACTTGCCAAGACAAATTCATCACATACTTCGTGGCTTTATGCTTCGAACTGTGATCAGAACGAGAGGAGTAGGCACCGAAGATGCCAAAGAAGCTAGCCACTATCATTGTATATATTTGGAAAACCTGACTTCTTTGGTTTGAAACCTGTGCCTAGCCTTTCTGGCTTGCCTTTTGAATGGGCGTGCCAATATTAAATATATTTACCCTTTTCCTGCTTCATCGCTTTGGCCTGGAGCCGGCAACTTAAAGCTATACAAAGTTAGGTGATTTACCGGGCCGACACTCATCTACTATACTATAGGCTTACGGATTTCTATTCTCTTCCTCTGGGATCACTTTGATAGGCTTAATCTTAATCTTCTAGCCGAGCTTAGATAGGCGGGTCAAGCCTTACTTAAAAGGAACTCAAAGCCAGTGCCCACTGGGCTGACTTCAAAGACGAGTGTCTTCCCTGCTCCCTACTCTCCCGGGATTCTCTATTCCCTAGACTGATGCGTTTTCGTTTGAAGTCAATTCTGGAACGGGCAGAGTCCCAACGTCAAAGTCAAGACCTATGCTATACGCGCTTCCTATCTTTGCTCTTCGATTCCCTTTCGTTTCTGACTCTGCTGGAGTAGGTGATGAGGCCTTAAGTTAAGGGGAAGCTTTGCGGCTAGAGCAGAGAAAACATCTGTAGAGATGAATTCAAGCAAGACCCGTGCCAGCTCCGTTTCTTATTCTAGGATTCTATAGTCGCTAGGCGTTCTAGGCCGAATCTGATGTTATGAAAAGGGTAAGCTCAAGCCTTAACTTAAAGGGAAGCTTCTTACATACTTATTGGCTAGGCTTCCTCTCTTATACTGCTATGCTAATAGGCTGACTACTTCGAGTGACTTTTTCTTCTTCTTCTTGGTTTGGTGGCGTGCTTTCGCACATAAGAAAAAAGTGAAAGGATTGAGCCGCCCCCCTACCCTAAGTCATTGCATTGATAAAGATGAGTGCCCTGGTTTCCCGCCTTGGATGTCTTGCTTTGAATATAAGACGTTGATGAACCAAGCACTGGAGGAGACTTTACTTCTGATCCTCGTTTTCTTTTCTGTGGCTATGGGCCACGAACGGTAGAGGAAGAAAGGTCAAATCGAGACTAGAGGTCAGCGCTTTCTCTTTGTAAGAATCCTTTCTTTTATCGAATCTGCTCCCGGTGGTTAAGGTTAAGTAAGGGCAGTAGGATTCGACTAGCTTGATAGCTTGAGTGGGCAGCATTAGATTCGTTAGAGTCGCTAGCTCTTCTTTCTCTTGTTGAATCAGTCACTCTTCTTTCATCAGCTCTTTTTGCTCTTGTTCAACGGTAATGGACTGAAAGGCTTGGGAGACATCGTCTGATTCAGGAGTGGCAGAACCGTTGACACCAGATGCTTGGGCTTCAACCGACTTCAAATGAAAGAGAATTGAATAAAAGCCAAAACGAAAATAGAATTATATATAATAATAACAAACTGGGCTGAGCTCAAGTCTGAATATCAAAGTGAAACTGGGGAAAGAACCCGAAACCCTGGATTCCCAGTACTGGCCCACTTCTCCTCTTCTAGAAGACAAAGTCTTTTAGGGAAAGAAAGACCAGTGGCAGCCCGCCCTTTTCAAAAAAAGATTGAAAAAGTCCTCAAATCAAAAAGGATTTCCTATTAATAAAAAAAGATAGGCGCTTTCTTTTCTTACTTGACTATTATGGGATTCATTCCTCTTATCTTTCCCGAGGCTAGTCTATCTAATGGATGGAATCCTTAATATTTGACCAGTCCTGATTTCGCAAAGGAGTGGGCATCTTCCTTTATGGTTTAAGGATCCATGACGATCTGAGCGTAGGCAGAATGTATGGGATCGAAGAGAACTCTTCTCTAGCGCTATTGAGAAAATCAAAAACATTCTTTTCTAGTCTTGATTCTCTCATATTGAAGTTATGGAAAGAGCATTCTTGCTTTGGTGAAAGAGTAGTAGTAGTTCGTGAGACATGCTAAAAATAAAGATTCGTTAGTCCTGGAATGAAGCCCCTAAAAGGCGCCTCGGAAACGGAAATCCTTTCCTCATTTATGCTATTTCAAAATTTCATAAAAGAAAAAGACCGATCCCGACAAGCTCTACTAGGAGGCCGGTTTGGGCATTCCTTTTCAACGGGAAGATAAAATAAGAAGTTCTTGGTATATACTGGTGCAATTGTTGAGGCGAAGCACGACCCTGGTAGGGCTTATGTTCAGTCTTTCTTCTTTCATCGCGTCACGGAGTAGGAAGCGCTACCGCAATAGGTGATTCAATGACCCCGGCAGTAGACTACGAAGTGACCTCTTCATATACAAAATATTTACAAAAAGAAAATCTTCTTGTTCCGAAGAGCGGACCATAGCCAACCTTTGAAAACGTGAGGAGTACGTTTGAAATTAGCACATGAGGGTAGTCGCCTATGGGAATTAAGAAGCCAGTTCCGGTTCAACGTTTCACTTTATATAGAATATATAAGAGATCCGCATCCTTGCGCTGATTCGAGAACAATCGCTTATTTCACTGTAGTGGTGCTCTCTGTAACAACAACTAGTTTCAAACTGGATTCCGGAAGCGAAGACTAATGAATGGCGTTCACTGCTCACAAAAAGAGATCGATCCCGCGTTTAGGTCTTTCTTTCCCCTAGGATTTATTCCGTGAACACTTCTATACCAAACATACATTGGTCCGTATTCAGCAGCAGCCTGAGCAGCTACAATTGCTTCAGCGAGAGCTGAATCCTTCGGACCCTGTACGACTCGAATCATCAATCCTGACTGCACCTTAGCCGAGTGAAGTCACCAGGATGAATGCAACTAACATCTGCGGTGTCGATGGCGAAACCTTAGAAGAACAAGAAGGAAGGCGGATTGGATTTAACAAAAGCGTAGAGAAGGAGTGAACCTTTCGTCTTTATAGACGGTCTGCAATCATAGGACATTGATCATAGAAGAGTCATAGAAGAGACTAGGGACCTTTTCTTCAGAGATCACTGAACCTTTCTCACGCTGGTACATTAAATGCTCTCAAACAAGAGGGCTATACTTGCTGCTTCTGGCTTGCCTTTAGGGCAATGAACGAAGAAATCCTTGCATAAAGTAAACCTCAACCCTTACCTAGGGCTCTATACTCCACTTTTGATTGAGCACAAAAAAGAAGAGTTTCGACTTGTTCATCCAAGTACCACTACGAAGCGAATTCTTTCCAAGCGATCCAATCTTGTTGGAACCACCGGATTCAATAACGGAACTGCCTGAACCGGCGGAGGAGTAGAATCAAATCTTTGACTTCATAAGGAGAAAGCTTTTGTCGTAGTATTTTAAATAAGAAAGAAGAAGGGAAAGGAGCGAGAAAGATGATTTATGTAGTTCTTTTTTCATCTAAATTCTTTGTTCTTCTCCCACGGGCGCTGACGACTTTCTATTTTAGAATAATAAGGAATCCTCTTTCTATGCAGGCGCATCACCTGAGCCCTATAATGAGAAAAGTCAAGACAAAAAAAGTAGGGAGTCCCACTTAGTCATATCTCTTTCACTTCCTGTGGTGAGGGTCTGGGTTAAAGGGATCAGGAAAACATTGCGTGACGGCGCGTGAGCTTGTAAGCCGCAGGTTTTCTTGAAAGAATTCCCGTATCTGCTTTTATTTTCCTCTTTACCGGAGCCTTCCTTCGCTTCAAGCCTAAGCCCAGATCTTTCTTTTTTCAAAAAAGACTCAATATTTTCTCTTTCGGGTTCCTAAATTGAAAAATCCGAATCAAGGTGGTCAGTGTCTATGTGGCCAATGGTCTTGATCCTTATTGGATTGGCAGGGATGTCTCGGTCAGGTGCGAAAGACGAGGCTATGTAAGAGAGCTCGTCACTCTGGTATTGAAAATCGCTCAGTAATCTGAGGGCTCATAAACTCACTTATATGAAGTCTCGTTCGTAAATAAGGAAAAAAGTGTCTTTCGGTTAGAAAGATCCTTGCTTTGGTCCGTAAGACCATCAATCAAGTCAGCGAGCACTTCAGTCCCATCGAAAGCCACAAGAAAAGTCAACCTGCATGGGAAAATTCACATCAACATAGGAACTTCCCCCCCTGTCTGCCAGCAGAAATATCGATCGCCATGGGAATGGCCCAGTCAGTAAGTCTTTCATGCCCTCAATCCCAAACCGCCTATCCTTCCAGTGAAGAAAGTCTTCCATAGCCTTCGGTTACCACGCTTGGTAAACGAGACTTTCTCTAATGTCTCGATCATATATATTATAGAAATTTATTTTTAAGGGGGAATGCAGCCTTCGATACCGAGAGCAAGCCCTCTGCTCCCTCGTTTGCTCACTAGTCTCCATAGTTTCGGCTCACTCACTATTCTTTGTTCTATAGTAATAGTCGTCATTGGATAGTTATTTTCTCGATTGTCTAATTTTCTATTAGTTAACTCCGGTCGAAGTTCCTGTTTGCATCGACAAAGTGCCTTTGTTTCCTGTGCTTAATTTTGGTGTGGTCCATCTCTTGAACCATTGGTTCACTATTAATAATAGAATAATAGTGGATCAATTTGCTCAATGGTCTAAATTGGCTCAAAACTGGATTTGGTACACGTTGATTGGCATTTTTTCAATACTTCAGCCTTGAAGGAATGGTTTCCGAGGGCGCGATGGGCACCCCAGATGAAATAAAGATCTAGGAAAAAGCATCTCAAACTGCCTTGAATGAGATAGCAAGATGTTTATAGAACCTTTGGGAACCGCTCATCTCAAGCTGCTCTCCGCTAAGGATTTTCTTCCACTTAGGGACTTAGCTAAGTTGCTTCCTTAATTCTGAAAGTAAAAGTAGAGGTTTTTCCCTAAGGGCACAGGCGAAAAAAGAATAAAGTCAAAGCTTCTATTCGAAGCTTCTGATTCAGCCCCTTCAACCGTGGTTGGCATGGATAATTTAAAGAAGGCTGCACCTTTTTTTGGCTCGCCCACTCTATCTCTATTATTAGAGGGAGTGTGATCTTATATACGATACCACCAGACGCGCCCCAGCTTAAAGCGAGCTCACCCTATGGATCTTGCTGAACGTCATTCCCTGCTAGCGAGAGCGGCTGTTAAAGAGAAAGGAGCACAAAGAAGGGTTCTTTGAAAATGAACAGATAAGGCACTACTGATTTTCTGCCTACTAGCAATGCCTGAGAAATACTCAAACTGAACTAGTTTATCTATCTTCCTTGCTTGTAAAAAGTAAAAAAAGAGATTAATCGCCGACGCCTATACGAAAGAATTTGATTTAAGAAAACAATAATTGCGTAGGATTCCCAATTCATGGTTACTTTGGGCGTTTTGTGAAAGTAAAGATCGAGGTTTAAGCCAATTCTTCTATGAGTCTTAAGACTTATTCATTTAGTCTTCCTTGAGACAGACTTCATGATTAGCTTTTTTCTTCCATACTTTCTATTTAGAGCTCAATTACATCGAGCCTCGCATCGGGTCTAATGCTAGCATTAATAGCAGAAAATAACCAAGATTGGGAAGAGGAAATCCCCTTCATTCTCGCATGGATCTCCTTCTCCGTCTTTCGTATTCGTAGTAAGGGCATCGGATGTAGTTCATGCTTTCCCTGCTTTCCCTCTTTGCTAGCCTTCTAATCGCATCAGCCTTTACAGCAATTCTTCTCCCCCTAAACAAGTACTGTGTATTGATTTTCATTTCTTTCTCAGTCTTAGATGTGAAGCTTTCCGTGAGTCTTTCATTCCTTCCTCAGATGAAGTTGGTGTAATAGAGGGGGGCGCAATGCCTATGTCCGGAAGTAGTCCATCTGTTAGCCCATTCCCGAGTGGCTTTCTTATTCGGATGAGTGTCCATTTATTTTGTCTTGAGACTCTTTCACTCCTCCAGTGAGGTAAGGGTTGAATTCCCCGGAGGTCAAGCATTTTCCTTTCCCACCCCTTCAATTAGTGATCGTCCCGACCGGAGCTAGGTTTACCGATGACGGCCGGGGCAACTCTTATTCTTATATAGTATAGAAAGGAGATAAAGGTCTATTTCGCTCTATAGGGATCGGGGGCTTCGTCGTAGGAATATTTCTGGTTCCCTCCTTCCCGGCCCTCTTGCTTACTATGACTTCCTACGAGCCCATGCGCGATCGTGCAAATAGATAGGTATTACGAATCCAGATACTATGGGATTTGACACTCCCGGAACGCATATACCAAAAACTAGAGTAGCGAGGGAACCGGTAGAGGCTCTCCTCTCCCTTATTTAGTAGCAATCTTGGAACTACTATAAATCATGAATACGAAGAGTGGGCTGGATAATTTACCACAAGGGCTCAGGCTAATTGGGCTTAATAGTTTTCAGTCACAAAGCAAGCTCTTCCAGAAAGCAGTAAGAAAACAAGCTTTTTATTAAATGAATCCGAATCTAGCAAGCTTATTAGTAAAGTAGCTTTCTTGTTTTACCAGGATTTATCACAAGCGGATTCCAATCAAAGAGTTTTGTTTTGCAGAGCCCCAAGCTATATAGATATAGTGGTTAGTGGTGGAGTATACTCCACAAGCCAACCGAATCCTAGGGCGGCTAGTAGCTTCGCTCGGCTGCGAGCTTTGTCTACGGAGCAAGCCATCAAGACCTTTCCTTTAATTTTAATAAAAAAATCGTTCAAGTGTAAAGTCGGAGAGCTACACGAAGGGCTTTATCGGTGTGAGAGCCAAAAAGAAATTTATCAAATACAATCACAGGAAAGGGTACGAGCAGAGCGAAACATAGAAGAAAGCAAGCCTACGAGTGGAATACTAAGAGAGAACGAGCTTCTCTTTTCATTTTAAATAAAAGGGAAAGGGTTAAAGAAGGAGAGAAGCATATAAGCAGTCACGCTAGCACGCAAGAGGCATAGGCAACTAGTATGCTTTCAGCTAGGTACACACGGAACCACATGAGGCAATAGATCAATCTTTTTGAATTCCTCACCACAGCAAACTAGAACCATTTTCTTTTTCAATGCCTTCCCGTCCCAACTTATCCACCCCTATCTTCATCACCAGCAGCAGAGATGGGGCAAGTCCTGGAGCTAATAATAATAAAGAGCTAATATAGTTAGTCCAATAAGAACTTATTCCATAGCGTATGTATATTATGCAAGTGGTAAGGTATGGCGCTATTCGATGCGGGGCAACAATTCCTCTGGAAAATTCATATCTAGAGGTAACTGGGACTGATTGCCTTAGTAGGTCCTTTTACTTGTCTGGTCCCTTGTCCTAAGTTACGTGAAAGGCGAAGCGCCCAAGCAGAAAGAAGACAAATACTTGAGATGAGTTGACTAGCCTTACTTGCCTATCAGGAGAAGAAGTATACCCCAGAACTACTCTTTGAATCTGGTATTCTCGGAATCACCACGGGGGCATCAAATAGTTTGGTTACCCAGAGATCCATTGCTGTACTCCAGTACCTGTGGACAGACCGAAGCCAATCCTGCGTCCACTTCCTGAGAATTTACCACTCAAGGAAAAACCTTCAGAAAGATGTAAATCCTCTTGAGGTTACCTCATTCATCGAGTTGCACTCCATTAGAAAGAAGTACTCCCACAAGTTCGACGGAAGTCACATCGTCTACACAAACGTAGTACTCGTGGACACTTCAGCCCTAGCATGCGCCAGATCCGGAATCAAACCGCCAAAGCCTACCCTTTCCTTTATCCAGTCGAGCTTACTTCGATGGCAGGCCAGTAGCTGAGCGAGCAAATAAGGTTCTTCAGGTGAGTTGCTTTCCTTTTCATATATGAAAAGACCAAGCATTTAGTTTACAAGCCATTTTTTTGATCACCCAAGGATCGGTTAAGAAGCGGGATGCATAGCTGACACCTTCCTGTTCCTGATCAAGCTTATGAAAGCAGACAATAATAGGCTAGTGAAAACTATAGAAGCGCTAGTTGGGTGGCCAGACCAGAGGAGTTCCGATTCAAAAGATTGTGATGCCAATAGATGATGTCTAGCCAACTGACTTATAAGCTTTTGCTTATGTTTAATATTCTACTTATGTCAATCTTTAGACAACATAACAATTCACTTTTCCTCCAGTCATGATCTGTTCGATGATATCTTCACTACGGATTCCACGTTGCAATCTCTGCCAACTTATCCTCTGCACTTAGTCTAGCCAAGTCCACGAGAAAGGGATTCACTGATTATAGACACTTTCTTATTTCAAATGGAGAGATCAAGCCTAATCTGTTTTCCCCTTCTTTCCTTTCCCGATCTAGTCTTAGCTAAATGCGCTCCTAGAGGTAATATACAGTGGCAGAGCAGATGAGAGAGCCCTTTCGCACTGATTGCCTGCTAAAGTAAGAATTCAGTACTCTATTCGGGGAAAGACTAGATATGTCCCATACGAGACGCTATAAACTATTTTAGTCTAGTAGCTTAGCTCCTGAAGGGGGAAGCACATAATGGAATAGTTTTAAGAGTTATCTATTCTATTTTTTCAAAACCTTGCCTTCCACTTGAAGAGAGTTCTAAGGAGTTGTAAACCCCAAGATCCCAATTTCACAATCACCGTATAGTGATCACAGAAAGTTCGAGAGCTTCTGCAACTCCTGTAGCTGGTCGATCATCTTGCTTTCCCTCTCCCACTCTGAAAGCCTAAGCTCTCGGAATTAAGCACCTTTCCAATGCCTAATGCCGCTCTAGCTGATGCGATAGTTGCAGCTCCTTAATGCACTAACCCTGACTTGACACTTGACTTAACCTGCCTTCAAGACAGACCTGATCTACGACCACCCTCCCCCTCAAAAACAGCCAGCTCGCCCCTATGCGCCACCCTTACCTGCCTTGAACTACAGGAGCGGTCTTACGCCCGAAAGACTCTTTCACTTTACCTATCTTAACTTATCTAAACAGGCTATCCACCGCTAATAGCAAAAATTGCTTGACCCGGCTTACCATTCTTTCTATTAAAGAAAATGAAAGGGCTACGAAATACCTTTCATTTTCTTACTAATGAACGAACCTTGGGACTCGCTAGCGCCTGTTGAGTCATCATTAGCTCTTTGTCTTTATAGCCGCTTTCCTTGCTTCGCCATACCGGCGAATGGACTTACTGACTAAGTAACTTAAGGTTTGGAACCCTTGCTAGCTGCTTTTGCGTGAACAAAAAAAAAGGAGGCATACTAAAATCAATGGATACCTTCTGCCTAAAAGACTTCTGACAGGCTTCACTGGTCGCAGGTCTGCCATTCTCAGTGTCGCAAACTAGAAAGTATAGTAAGAACATCGGCTTACCAATCGCCTACCATGTCTCCTCCGTTTTTGGATGTCACTTTCCCTTGCTTCGACACCGTGTCTTGGCTTTTCTTTTTATAGATTTTTTGAATCCACAGCGCAATCGGACAGATATTGATTTTGATGAACAGACAGAAGGCTCTATATAAATAGATTTGCGTGCGGAAGAACTCTACCTGAAGCTATGCCTGAGCCCGAGTTGCTTGAGCTTGAAAGCGGTATCGTACACACAACTATTTTTTTCTAAACTAAAACCGGAAGAAGGTTCCAGCAGAAAGGTAAGCACTCGCTTTAGCTACAGTCGCAGCATAGCGCGTTAACGGTGCCCTGGAAGCTTTCCAAGTTAAGCCAAGACCACGGGCAGTTTAACAAAGGAGCAAGAGGGGATAGCCTTATGAACTGAACGAGAGTAGGTCTAATTCCGGTTTGGGGCTGAATCCAACATTATTCATGCTAAGACAACGGAGTGGGTAAGCTTACTGCCACTTTAAGCCAAGGGATCAAAAGAAGAGGAATAAACCATAGGGGGATAGATGATCCTGCCAAGGGAAAGAGAGCCAGACTGCGATGTCTATCCATAGCGCTATCCTCCTCAATCGAATTAAATCCGAGCGAACCTTTTCTTCGCAGTCTTGCTTGCTGGCTTGTTTTACTCTACTCTATAAACCTAGTGAATGGTTCAAATCATTCATTCTTCTCTCTCCTGAAAACGAAAAGCCTCTGCTTTTTAAAAACCTCACCCTCCTAGAAGTCTTTCGACCTTTTTATTTCTTCCTTTTCCGTCTCGTAGGAAAGATCGTCTTATAGTCTTAGGTTAGTCAAATCCGTCAAGCATGCCAGTGTAAGTGATATATTCCATAAGTGAGGATTATCCAGTATAAGCTATCAAGTTTTTCCAGTTGGTAGGGCTTGCTTAGGGGAAGTTAGAGTTCTTTGTATGCCATCAAGTGGGTCTTCTTCTTTCCACTTGATCTCAAGTTTCCAACTTCTTTTATTTGAATGGATGCACCCTTTCTTAGCAATACAATAGTAAGGACCAACCAATGTAGTCCCGAAGGAGGTATAGTTCAAGTATCAAGCTTGAGTGCGGGCTTGAGAATATAAATATATCCAATCCGGTCATTAACTAAGACTTATTTGATTATGTCCCGAGGTATTGTATGCCCCTAAAAACGTATGAAAAGAAGCCAGTTTGAGTCCGGGAATGAGGAGTTGGTCAGTGCCAACAGGAAGGATGGATAATGCTTCTTCGTTAGAGGAATAGGCGCTTACTCAATTTCGTATGGTTTGAATACTACTTGCTCGACTAGAGTTTGGTATGATTATTTACTATTTCACTTTTCAATATTAAGGGGCGAAGGAGCTGGTGGAAAATCCAACGTAAATCTTCATTTTATTTTACACAATTCTTCTGGAATCCAATGAACAAGAGCAATTACTTAGAACCAGCTTGAGAATTTCTTGCATCGTAATAGAATGATTACCAATGATACGCTGCGCGCCTAACAGTGCATTCTTATGCCGAAACTTAAATCTTAAGTTAGCAAGACTTCGAAATGCCACTTCTTCCCGTCGCATCCGTTTTCAGGACGATCTAGTCACTGGTTTTCAGTGGGTGAAATTCTAGAGTGGAACTGATTCGAGAGGGCTTGACGGTCTTAATAAAGGTTCGGATTCGGTCAGACCTTTACTGGTTATCATATTATCATACCAATTAGTAGAGCTTGCTCAAGAGAATGCCTTGTACTACTTTAGTAGGACGATGACGCCAATGAACTATTCACCAATTGAGAAGTTATGCCTAGCTCTTGTCTTTGCCATTCAAAAGTCGAAACATTATTTTCAAGCTCTTCGCCTTGTCTCCAAACCAAAGAAAATACTAACAAGAATTAGCAATCATCTATCTTCCCGGCTAACGAGTTATTGGCAGGTAAAATAGGCGGACAAGACGTTGGCTTGGGCCAAAAAGGAGAGCCTCTTTCTATTTTTTATAATGGCGGTCGAAAAAAAGACACTATGACTTCCAGAGATTAGGTGGAATACCTGGAAAGAGCGTGACGTGATAAGTGAGATAAGGAGACCTGCTTTCCGGACTAGAAAGGATTTTTGCTTACTTGCTCGCTTCCCTTACACCCTAGCCCTACTTTGACTTACTCGCTAATGTGTGTTTGTGTCCTCAAGCTCAGGACTCTATCTTAGAATAGGTGCAGAGAAGGTTTTTATTCCATGTCTCAATCCTTAGAGCACAGCTGGGACAAGATTCACTCTGAATCGAATCTTACCGTCAAATCTGCATTTTCAATCTCATTCAGGGCATCAAATCTTTGCTAAGAACTTTATCATATTTGCCTTTCCAAGGCAAGAGAGGATTCAACCTAGGGCTGGCAGACCGACCTGCCTTATACTTCTTTCATATACATATAGCTTTCTTGTCAAAGGGGGAAATAGTTGGAATAGCAGTTAAGGGCATATAGAATTGTCTATAGAGAACCTTCTCCGATTCAGGCCACTTTCTTATCTTCCTCCTCTTGAATAGAGGGATGATGAGTAGAGTTTAGTTAGGATAAATGAGAAAGAAGTCTTTCTGCTTTTCTGTCCCGCTTGATGAAAGAGTATCCAGTTATCATTCTTAGAAAACAGAGTCAGGTGGACGTTTGAAGTTCCTGTCAACGCTTTTTCAAGCGCAAGTAGGGAGTTGATCATGCGGGACTCTATATGGAGGCAGGCGAAAGCCTTTGAAAGAAATCTATGATTGCTCCTTGAACTGACTCGCCTTTTCTCCCATCTACTATCTCTTGATATTCACAAATAATGAATCCGTTTCCATCTGTCTTTGTAAGAGGCCTAGGGATCGATGACTCCGACCCCCAACCAAGAAGACTAAAGATGGTTCTAGAAGTCTCTCCCTTATATGAAAGAGGAGCTTGAGCGGTAAAAGAAAAATCTTTCTGCTTGTGCCCATGAAGCAAGAGAGGTTTCGTATATCCACGAAGAGAATAAAAGCAAAGTAAGTGATAGAAGCTGCTAACTCAAACTCAAGAATCGCATAATACTAGATCATTTTATAGAAAAAGTGCAGCGGAGAGAAGGAAGTCAAAGATGTAAGAGAGGGGATAAGCTGTGAGAACAAGCCAAGCAGAAGACATAAAATCATGTTCACTCTCTCATCCTATCCGTCTATTGATTGTGTCAATTTTGTGCTAAACAGAGTCGAAAGCAGCTTGATAGCTAAGCCAGAGCCAAGGATTTCATAGTGGGATGCACAGATAGCCAATTAAAGTTAATAAGGCAGTTTTCTTTCTAACAACTGAGAAGGCTATAGTTCGATGTCATCAGTCAACTAGGGTAAGAAAAACAGAATCCATTTAGCTTATTCACAATCTTGAGATACCTCTATTAAATATTAAAGTATATAGTCCACAATCAATGAAACTAGGAAATGACTGTGAAAGGGGCTAACTGGGGTGATCAAAGGAATCAACTCTATTTTATTAGGAGCCTTTTCATTCTTAGATAGAGGCTTCAGATCAAAAGCGGAGTTCTTGTTGACTACATCCTATGCACCTTCCTTGATAAGTCCATACTTCTATGATGTGAGAAGAGGAAAGCTTATTACAAATATGTTAGTGAATACCTTCCTAGAGTAAACCATTCATCGCTTGCAAGACCTTTAGGTTAAGGCTTCTTTTTAAGAATCTATTCTAGATATAGAGATATGCAGCTAGACTACTTCTAGCTACCTAAGCCTACCAAGCTACTAACACTTTAGTCTTCTACTAGCTAAGCATGGTCTACTAGGCTTTACTTTACTAACTGCACTACTTTGGCATCTTTACTTCTATGCTCCTCCTTATCTTCTAGGATTCAATTTACCATAACGAGTAAAGTTGCTTGCTTGTTGTTCCAGAATTCGAAATAGCCGGGAAAGTCTTATTGATTGATAGCTAGGAGGAATGATTGAAAGGAAATTCGCTAGTCTTAACATACTTCGCTTCACTAGAACGGTTCGACAAGACCGGATAAGAAGGTTGTACAGCATGAGCTACGGAAAGCATTTCGACAGATAAAGTACGATCTGCTTAGAGAATTCCCCTGGTATGAACCAACAAAACCATATTCCCGTGATTTCCTTCTCTTGTAAATAGAAAGCTCTTTCTCGATAAATAGCTTTCGAGTTTTGTTTTTATTTTGATAAATAGGATATAATTATTTTTATAAGAAGTCAAAGTAAAAAAGCGTCCGTTCACTATCGCTTCTCTTCTTGTAGTTGAAGTAGTTTAAGAACGAACTTGCTTATAGCTTCATTGAGAGTGAGTTTTTTTTTGTTCAGTCTTCCTTCATAGAAGAAAAAAATCATGCTTTTGATGCAATGCCCAAAGACTCCCATTTCTTTCTTGGTTGGACAAAGCCAAGCGGTTATTTCTGACAAGTCTTTCCTCATTTTTTTTTAGAGCAAGAAGCGGAACTAAACTACTAATGCCAGTATGAAATCTCTCATTTCATTCAAAAGAATGCCGACCTAGCTTCCATTGCTGAAGTTGGAGCTGCTGTCGCTCGGTTTCGCGGTCTATTTATACATATAAATACAAATGTAGTCGCGCGCCGAAGAGCCCGTTGCCCGTCTCGTTTCAGAGTATGCTCAGGAGATGGACATTCAAAATCTTCCTCTGCTCAAGGGGAGCTGCAACGTAGGCTCTGTCTAATTGATCTTTATTTAAATAAACGACTTTCTTTCGAACTTCCGATCCAGACAAGGGAAGGGCGACCACTAGGAATCTCCTCAACTCATTCATTGCTAGATTGAGCGGAGTTTCTTTCTTCTCCTATTGATAGACATTTTATTTTCCCGTGGGGCGGGATGACGAAGAAATAAAGGTTACGTATATTTGCATTTTGCCCCTATCGTAAAAGCTAGCTCACCAAGTTCCCTATAGATGGAACCACTTTCTGGGGTACGAGAGACTGTCTTTTTATCCTTTAGCTAACCTGCTTGCTGGTACAATGAGACTATACCTAAAACCTGCGGACGAGAATGGTTTCATTGACAACCACATTCAGAGTAATAGTCAACATGATTCATCCGGGCGATTGAGTCAAATCCTCTTGTCGTCAGCTGTTTTGTCTGGGCCCAGCTCCACGCTAAGCCCCAGCCCTTCCCCGGTTCCTCCTACCTCCTGTCGGATGAGCCAGCATGATGGCCCAAGCTCTACTTTGGATGCTCTTCAGTCTTCGGTGTCTAATTCTTTGGCCCAACAGTCGTCTCCCTCGTCGGCCCACACGTCCTCTACCCCTGTGTCCAGTCCTACGGTCCCAGTTGCGGCTTCTACAGTGCGCAATATTCATCCCATGTTAACTAGGGCTAAAGCTGGTATAGTCAAGCCTAAACGCATTTTGTCTTTGTCGACGTCGGTTGCCGAGGTTGAGCCGAGGACGGTGCTGAAGAAAGGATGGGCATCTTCTTATCGAGTCTCCTCGGTCTTTTCTTCTTCCTTTACTTTTGACGCTCCTGACCCCGGCGAAAGTCCTTCTTTTCTTTATTGTTTTCTTGGGGCACGAACCTTATAAAATAAAGTCCATTTCTTCTTGCCGGGAGTGCCTCACCTTTCTTTTTTACTTGAGTGTGACTTGGGGACTTTTTTTTAGTCCTACCAATCGATTATGCCTTCGCACTTAATTCGGTAAGCAATCGGCCTCTCATTCCAATCCGTTCAGTACTGGAGTACGTCTCGTAGTCAATTTCTTATAAGAGTATATCGGAAAACGCTTTTCATTAGCTTGACATGTAGTCCTTCGGGGAGGTTTGCCTTTTATGAAACCCCGTAGACAGTACCCGCAGAAAGTGCTGACTTGAATTAAATTTTTTACTTGATTCAGTGATTTCAGTTGCAAAAGTGCCTGTGTCACGAGGGTTATGAAGCCTCTTTCTTTTCAGCCAGTCATCCAGAAAACTCGTATAAGCCTTTCAGCCATTCTAATAATCCCTAGTCCGTCGTCACCAGTCTTTCAGCATTTCTCTTTACCGGGGGGGACTGGTCTTTGGTATACCCATTGGCCTTGCGCTTTCTCTCTGGATTCGCTTCAATCTTTTCATTCTTCGATTCGTTCGAAGTGAAGGGAAGGGGGAGGTTTTAGATGACGCATCCTTCCCGTAAGGCTTAGTCGCGGAAGGGGCATTTCCTTTTTCCGGAGTTCTTGTCAGAGCTGACCGAGCAACTACTGATTTTTCTTTCTTCTTTCAGGTGGTGAAGTGCTGTTGAAGGAGATCGAGTCTTTTCCTGGTCTAGCCCCATGCTCTCTTTGAAAAGTAGTAAGCGCAGGAGCCAGGAGCTGCTGTCGATGTAGTAATCCGTAGTTCGTCTAGTCCGTAATCATAACTATATAGCAGGCTTGTTTTTTTGCCGCTATTACGCTATCCTTCAAATCGGAGAAGTTTCAACAGCTGCCCCGGCCTGAAGCCAACTTGTTTGAAATGAAGTCCTTGTCTTTTCTTTACCCTAGCCTTAACTTCTTCTAAGGTTGACTGCTTTTCTTCTGCTTCAGAATCAATGGGAAAAGGAATTGAACTGGCTTAAAATCTCAAATAAAAGAGCGCCGGTCCTTTACCTTTGACCTATCCCTCTTATCCATAGCTTGCTTGAAAGACTACTTATTTTGCTAAAGAACTAGCTTGCCCATTGGCTGGGAGATTATATAGCTATTTAGACTAAGGGGAGAGCTGGTCTTACTGTTAGACACGATAACAATAGGAGACACCTTATCCACAGCCGGAATTTTGGAAGAGTAGTACCGATAGCCGGCTTACGAATTGGACCTTTATTATTCTTAGTCCTCTTATGACTCTTATACAAGCTAGCTCTCTTATGCGCTTGCCTCGGATTACTGGTAATGTTATTTAGGCCCTTCTTACTTAGCACTGTCAGATCTTTGTTTTGAATGATAAGAATAGCCTTCTTTGACAACTCACTCTTATCCCCCTATTATACGAACTGCGTCTCTTCTAAGCCTGTTAGTTATTTAGTTATTATGCGCAGTAAAAAGGGGAGCTTAATAAAGACCCCTTTAACACTACTGTTAGCATGTTAGCTCGCTAGTAGTACTTCATATATAGCCGGGACTTCTTAAAGACATAGACGGAAACTCGAAAGTGGGAATAGCCCCTAAGAAAGAGAACTCCCATTCGATGCCAGAACCGGATGGCCTTATGCAATTGGATAGACTGTAAGAGATTCTCCTTTTACTGGACATGCTTGCACTTCAACTAATTCCCCAGCTGCCCTAACCTTTTCTTTCTTATGACTTTAACAGAAACTAAACTTGAGCCCTTGCTGCCTTTTACCTAGCGCCTCGCTGATACTGCTTTGAGAGACTGCAGGCTTAATCGATACTGCTAAAAACTAACTTGACTTGCCCCAGCTTGACGACTCCTTTGATTTGCTTACTAAGCCCTAGCTTATTACGTCTTTCTTTCCATTGAATTAGTCCTAGCCCTAAACAATAAATTATTACAGCACCTTTTTCAAGGCTTGAAAAAAAAAAGAACTTGTCCTAAACTAAGTATCGTCAACGGCTGACCTACCAAGGAAGAAAGAGCACTTCAGGTTCAGGGCTGACTTCATACTCGCTTATAAAAGAGCGCTTACTAAAGGAAGGAAGGAATGTGAGAGGGGATTCAAAATCTTTCTATTCCCCCGGAACTGGCTCTGGCTCGCCTCCACTAGAGAACTAACAATTATGATTCTGGCCTACGAAAGAAGCTCGACTGGACCTCTTTCTTCATAAAAAAAGCCCACTAAAAGAGGAAAGCGCGGAACTCTTAACGAAAGAATGGTTAACTAGCCCTTTTTTTCACATCCGAATAAAAAAAAGGAAGAGACGATCAAGGTTGTACTCCTAACAGAGCTCCAAACTCGGGTAAGGAAATCGGATAGCAAGGAGATGCTGATGCCAACTTCGACTTTCACTCATAGGAGAAAAAGGGGCACTAACAAGGATGAGGCTAAGCTTCCTCCCAAAGCAAAAAGAAAAAGAATAGGTAGGATTCGATCCAAGGACCTAACTTCAGTGTCCACAACCGGGGTTTTCCAGACCACCCTTGCATGTTCACGCGTATATCCGATAGGATGCTTCATATTACCTATATTTGCCATAAGCCTAATTTCCCATAAAAGGAAATGCAAAGTTCGTTCCTGACATTAGAAAAAAAAAACTCTCATTTCGCGAGGGCGGAAAAGATCCTGCGTTAAGAAAAAAGAAACCTCTTCGAGATTGAGACTGGGTTGGATAGACTGAAGGATAAGACGAGTCTCTTTCTCGTTACGTACACTGAATCAATGACGTTAGGACCCAATGTACACCTTATTCTATAATAAAAGAACCCGATTAAGAGCCAAATAGAAATAGTTGGTAATGGGAAGGGGGCTCTTTTTCCAAAGCGGATGGAATGATATAAATTCATTAAAGCGCAAAGCAGTCTTACACAGATCTAATAATCCATTATAAAGTGGATCTCTCTTATACGAAACCTTAGTAGAAGGAAAGAGGTCTAAATAAGAAAGGTTAGGCTTATAAGAGAGGGATAGGAGTATCCAGGCAGAGTGACTCCAGGGACGTAACTCAAACCTTCGATACTATATCGGGGAAGACCGCATATTTGAAGCACAGTATCGCCCAGAAGCTTATGGTCTGATCGATGGGTAAATGTATGGATTGAGGATTTCCGGAATCGCGTGTTAAGCACGAGTAGAAATTGAAGCCCCATGGCAGGGAGGATTACTTTAAGGCAATTGTTGGTAACTATTGATTTAAGCTTAACTCCTAGTAGTGCACTCAATAGCCGGCGTCTGGCTTAAAAACTCCAACTCTTTAATAGCCATAGAGGCGCGTAGCGGAATCGGATAAGATAAATGGATGTTATTAGCTTATGGAATTGATTTAAGTTAAGTTAAAACTAAGCTCACAGCAGTGAGGATCGAATGTTTACTAATATTTTTCATCCAGCATTCAGAACCCGCCTAAAGAAAGTGTTCCCTCTCTGCTTTCATGCTCCGCATTCAATGCGCACAGTTAAAGTCAAGTGATTGTCTAATGGCGTCAGCTTCTGTCTCTGTTCTTCTATAGTGGTCACTGCTTGTCCTAATCGAATGTGAGACCTCATCAATGCGGATAGGAACGGATCTGATTAAGAGTAGTCCATTCTCTTCAACCATTCATAGTGTTCGCTCCTGGCCTCTTCGCCACTCTTCTTTCTAATGGCTGCTATTGCTTTCCTTCCTCTTCTATAATGGCAGGAAGGTCAGTTCACAGGCCAACAGAAGCCTTGTACTATGAAGAATCTCAGTTCCGCACCTGTCTTAGGGTATGATATGAAGAGTCCTAATAGGTGAATGCCCGAGTCAGGAAAGCAAAAGGAGGGCAGAGAAAGGGGCGTTCACTTACTGTTTGCTTGCATTAAGGGGAAGGCTCTTGAATGAAGAGACTTTTTTAAGTATAGCTCTACTAAAGTAGTCGGCCTAACCTTCGGTTCCCGTAACCAAGTTTTTTTCTCACTCCTTATGTACTTTTTCTTACTTCATCCATACTTTTTTCTTTTTTTAAGTGTAGGGCAAAGAGCGCTCTCTTCTCTACTTGAACTTCTAACTAAAGGCGAACAGCCGGCATTGCAAGCAAATAGAAAGCCCCCGCCCGTTTGAAGTCGTTGCGAGCCGGAAAGCGTACCGGCAGTTTGAGTCGCGAAAGGGCCGCTCACTAAATTTATTATTTATAAAATATAAAAGAAAAAGATTCTTTATCTATCTATAAACAATTAAAAAAAAAAATTGATTTTCCAATTCTTCATTCCTGGGAAGCGGAAGAAGCAGATAGAGCAAAGGCCTTCTCTTTCCGTCCGCTCTTCCCGAAGTGAGAGAATTGCATGTAAAGATCCGTAAGGGCTTATAGTTTAATTGGTTGAAACGTACCGCTCATAACGGTAATATTGTAGGTTCGAGCCCTACTAAGCCTACTACCCTCTTCTCTTCACCCCTTCTTTATCGCCAGGTTGGTTTCAAAGCGTATGTACCTTCCTCTTCCCCAAAGGAAATCTCACCCGTTCTGAGCCTCCCCCCTCGTCTGCGAGCTACACTGGTGGGTTCTTTCTTTGTGATGGAGGAAGAGGAAGGAACAACTAAGTATCAATCATAGCGGTTCAGCTAACCCATAAGGGATCTTATCCCCTGCGCCAAAAAGACCGAGGTTGGATGCGAGATTCGGTGATTTAGAAAGAAGCAAATGGTTTTGGAGTTCCCAGCTCAAGGCGATCAGTAAATAGAATAGCCGAATTCCCGGGATCGAGCCGGCTCTTCAGAAGCAAAGGAAAGAGAAGAGGTGCGTAACCTTTTAAGCGTTAAGTTCAATCATTCCGCATTCACTCGCCAGGAATAGGGCAGACGGAGAAGGCGTAACTAGGAAAAAACCAAGGAAATTCTTTATTTTAGGGCATAATCGATTGGTAGGACTAAAAAAAGGTAAGGGATGAAGAAAAAGTAAATACCCAGAAAGCTCAGCAAGGAGAAGAATGAATGCCTCTGGGGTCATGACAGATTGAAGGTTTGAAGGAAGAAGAGGCGCTAGTCCTTTCTGTTGCCGATGTTGCTGCTCGTCAGTTGGTAGTTGGGACCAAGAATTGCTTGAGTTGAAGAAGTTTCATTTTGAAGAGCCGGCATTTCCACAGTTGTTTGAAGGGCTAAACGAAAGGGGAAAAGATCCCACACCCCGCGTAAATGCTTTTTGCTCACCCGGTTATAGGCCAAGGCAATAAAGACTAGGCGAAAGGCAATAGGCGAGGTTCCCAAGTCGTGTTGAAGAAGCAAATGTGGCACACTGGGTGCTATCATATGGTTAGGCTGCTTTCTTTCCTCGTTCAAAGCCCGCTGACGCTAGTTCGATTTTCACAACAGCCGAATCGTTTGAGTGATAAATAAAGAAGCTCTTGCCCCATTAAAAAAGAAGCGATAGGAAAAAGAACTTGACGCACATGGGGAAGGTGACGAAGGTTGAGCCAAGCAAAGAGGAGCGGAAAGAACGAACAGCTTATGATATCACCCTCGGGGAAGAATTAGGCCCAAAAGAAGGAACTGGAAACTCCCCCTTAGATTAAGGCGAGCGAAGGGACTGACCTTCTTTTCTTGGATCACGGATCACGATTAGTCATGGTGCAGATTGATGTCACTAAGCCCCATCTGCTTTCCATTTTAGCTCTACTAAGAAGAGGGTATAGTCCCTCCCATAGCATAGCAGCCATCCATCGTCTTATGTTGGTTGAATGCTTTTTTGCGTTCGGTAAGCAATCCGTGACGCCCGCTTTCGATTCTTTCTCCCCCGAATTTCTTCTATTGTTTGCAGCCGGCTTCCATCTTATTTTTTCTCATATTTCTTTCCTGCTATTCAATCATCCTCCCAACCAATTTGAAACCGGGAAAACGCCGATTTGGATGCCAGTTTAGGAAATCCAGTAGACTTGCAACCGGGGAAAATCAAACTTCTTTCTTCTTGCCCCCGGTAGGATGATATTGAATGTGACTCTGTAGACCTTTAAGCACGGTCTTCTACGACCTCCCCGATAGAATTGAACACTCATTTCTGAGTGGCTAGCTTTCCTCTGTGCTTGATATTCCGAATATGGCATACCAACCATTCACTTACTTACTGGAATGAAATGAGGGAAAAGAAATGGGATCGACTATCGTGGGTAACGTTTGAAATCACTGATGTCCAGTTCAATCGGAGTAGCTTACGTCCTCGGAACCTCTGAATCTATGTTCCGAAGCAAGCCAGCTGGTTCGTTTACCGTAACCAAGCGGAAGGGGGTAGGACGTTAGGCAAAAGGGGAATTGGGTTCAAATCAAATAGGTCCCTGGCCGCTTTATTCCCCACAATCACACGGACTTGGAACATGATGCTCACTACAAATCTGATCAACAATGCTTTCTCTAACAACCTTAACAATCAACCCTAAATCTGGGGAGCAAAGAGGTATATATCATACTCATTTATACGCGCAAGGTGCGGCATCAGCCGGAACGCGGAGAGGATTTCCCTCAAACAAAGATAGGCGTGTCAGGAAAGAATGTGAAGTCACCCCTATTTCGCTGTCCAGGGAGCTGTTGACTAATGACCTAAAAAATGCGTGACGTTTGGGAAGCATGAGCCCCGTACCGACTCATTGGGATCCTAAGCATACAGACCGTCAGGATGGTTGTCATACCGTCCACTGTCGTCACTTCAACTTGGCATTGGACTCAAGCCGGCTTCGTTTGATTGACCGTTCGAAGTCTTATCCGGTACAACTAATCAGAACCACCAGGCAACGTGAATCTCACTCTATCATAAACAGCCAAAAAGCTGCTAAGCGCAACCTCACGGGCCGTCCCCTCCGCCTTCTTCTCCTTCGACTACCTCTCCTCTATTTTAAAGGTAAAGGCCCACCAGAAGGAGGCGGGTGCTTTCATGAATGAATGTGGTAAACCAATCAATCTTTTCTTTCCATATCGGGGACAGGGAAGCAGCCCAGCTAACTCGATTTCAATAAGAAAAGAGAGGGCGCTCTTCGTCTATGGAGCTCCTTGCTCTCCCTCTCTATTTTCAAAAGTCTAAAAAAATGGTAGGCACCGAGAGTGAATGAACTACCCGGGTAGAAAGGTTCTATAGAGCTCTATAGAAAGGAAAGGAAAAGTTTATCCGCTCATAATGATTGTAGAGTATTTTCGGGTTGGAGGTCTAATAGTAGTCACATCAAGTCCTCCCCCTCTTACTCAGGATAGCTAGCGAGAGGAATACTAAACATTATCCATGAAAGAATTGAAGAATGAATAAAATCTTATCTAAGGTAAGAAGGATAGAGAGCCTGTAGCCTGCGTTTTCAGATATGAGTGAGTCAGCGCTTTTTCTGCTATGAATGAATGACCTCTCTATTTATTTTCAAGCTTGCTCTTCAAACCGGCCTATCGCTTTCTTCTATGAGAAGGTTCTTCCGTAATAACTTTCAAGAAGACATCCATTCTTCTTTCATTCAAATGAAAAGAGAACGTCACCTTTCTTTTCATCATTGAAATCTGCCATTCATTCACAGAGCTACGAGATCGATGCGTTAAGCATAGTTTCTATGTCTCCAAAGTAGTATCATCTTTGGTATCCAATCAAACCACTGCTACTCTTAGGCAGATTTCAATTCTATTAATTAATTCGTCGAGCTGCGATATTTATCATTCGTCTATTTCGGCGAAACCAGATGATTTGAGACGAAATTACTCTTCCTACCTCCCTTCATGCCCCTAATAGATGTTTCAATTCCAGTTCCTGGGAAAGAGGGTAGATAGCGCCAGCCAGTAAGGCAATTGAGTGAAAGACGTTCTTCGAATCGGCTTGCATGTGTCATTTTCTTTGATTCTGCTCTTCCGGAATGGTTTCAAGGTATAGAGGGCGCTCCACTCCCAAATTTTCATGTGTAAATCATGCCTCCTGCCTTCCCCCTTCGCTGATTTAGAGAGGCAGGTGAAGCCCTTTCATGCTTATCAGAATGGGTTCTGTCAATGTTGTTGGCTTTCGTGAGTGAAGAGTGGCCAAGCGGTGTATTTCAGAAAGACTAAGACGAGACCAAGTACGGATACCGGGCAAATGCCCGATGAGGTTCTTTCTCTTTCTACTGGTGGCATCAGCGAGGATCGTCACATTAGAAGATTGGAAATTGTTGTGCGTTTGAAGGCCTCTTTGTCGCTGTCTGTGGGGCCCCCCCTCTAAAAGAAGTTGATCAAGCGCTTTCTCTTTACTTGAATGCTCAACGAATCGTTTTTCACTATTGTTGCTATCAATACGGTATGCTGGCGAGCTTTAGGAATGGGAATAGTAGTGGTTGTGCTTACGAGAATGTAAAGAAAGCTACAGTCATCCTTTAGGTAGGAAGCACTCAACGCTGGCTTAAGACCAGCTTTAGTAAGGCAATTGGAATACATAGGAGATGAGGGCTTTCGGATTCAACTAAGAGCCAGGAAGAGTCGCTAAGGCAAAAGCCAAGATCACAATAGTCCTCTTGAGGTTTTGAGATCGGAGAGGAGAGGCTTTGCCCCTTCCCATGCCCCAAAGCGTCTTTTTATTCTATGCAGCTTCGTTCATGCCCTCATCTCTCGGTCCTTTGCCAAGAGGCGCAAGTGTGAGACATAAAGACGCCTTCAAAGGCGAGGCCACCCTATATCTATTCAGGTATGGAGTGGGAGAGGAGAGCGGGGATGAGGGCTCCTCTCGCATTTTTTTAATAAGACTTCTGATCAAACCCAGGTTTTTATTCCCGGTTTAACTACTCCTATACCTGACCTCGGCTGGTCACAACCAAGGCCAGTAACGAGGAAATCTGTACCCTTAACTTAACTCCACCAAGGAGGTAACCAAATAATGGTGATTTAGAATCGTCAAGGCACTTTTCAGTCTAAACCCTTCCCACCATGTCGAAAACCTTCCATAGAAGACCGAAACGAGCCACAGTGGGCTCATGTAAAGTGATCTTCCATTTTCGGCTGACCATTGGAGCATTGAAGAACCCCTTAATGTCCACCTCAGGATCCATAGCGGTACGATAATACCAATTACAGTATCGCAGCCAGTCCTTCATCCACCCTCATAAAGACGACCATTCCAGGAAGTCTTTCATCCCAGGCTGAGTAAATAACTCATCTGGGCATAGGGTTATATCGCTTTGTTTCATCTGAAGAAAGAGGAAACTCACAATATAAGCACGAAGGTAAGGATTTAAGGGACGACCCCGACCAAGCCATAACTCAAATGGCAAGGTGGTGAAGGTGTGGTACGTATGCTATTCGAGAGAAAACTGACTTCATTCACTAGTGAGAAGGCTGCTTAAGCTTTTGCTTTAGAAGTGAAGTACTCCCGACTGAAAGCGCTTAGTATGTCTAAGTAAATCCCCTAATTCCGTCACCCGACTATCCGCAAAGCAGACCAAGAAGGGAGGGATGAAAGGCTTTCGCCTCAAAAGGCAATGGAGAGCTCAACTCTACCTAAGCTGCTTTTCTTTTTGGGAAATATTCTGTCTTATCAACCATTGATGAAAGTCCGGGAAGCAGCTAATCAACATCTTCTTCTTCCCTTCATCGACTCCTCTTCTTCTCTTTCCAAAGCTGACGAAGAAATCTCTTTAGTAGTCCTACTGTGAACTGAAAGCCTTACTCGCTGCGTATACGTTGTAGTTAGAAAGAGCTCCATTCGCACTTGGCCTTCCCCTAAAGAGAAGATATCCCATACCTTAAACCAGCCTCTGCTGCACCCTTCAGTATGAAGTCCGCTGCCATCGAATCGAAAGAAGAAACGTATGGAAACGAAAGGAATCTCGAGGAAAGAGAGTTAGCTCTCCATGGAAGGATAAGACATAAGGACAAGACCTCTCACTGGCTGTGAAGCCCACAGGATTTCTTAACCTAGTTTGCAGGAACTTGATGTTAAGTAAACTCCAAAGAGAACTTTCAAATGCTATTGCCTTAGCTTATCAATTTCAATTCAACTCTATGGTTAGCAACTGCCATCGTCAGAACTTGACGAACAGTATTGGTCTAACTGGCTTTAAGCTGAGCTTCTTCTGCAACTGGCTGATCGGATGGAAATAAAGAGGGAAGGATTTTTGTTTAACTTACAGACTGACCGCGCAAATGAAAAGAGGCTTGCTCAGGACGGGAAAGGAATGCCTTAAAGAAAACTCCCACTTAATGACCTGCATCGTCTATTCTCTTCTCTGGCTCGACCACTTGTGTACTACAAGTATACGTGTACGTGGCCGATGAATGGGACCTACGCGGGAAAGAGACTCCCTGGTAACTAGGGGGGATTCCTTAAATGGTTTGTCTCTTTTCGGGTAAACACTGTAACCAAGCAAGTCGGCAAAAAGCTCTTCTGGAACACTATAGCTCCCCTAGGGAAAGTATTCTACCTCGTTGGACCTCGCTACTAGGAATAGAAAAAGAGGCCAAAACAAAACTACTTTTTATTACAGGATTCCTCCAAAGCATACTCACGCAGTGCGTCATAGAAAATCTTACCAAGGAAGGAGGCGAAAGGGGTGCCTTTTTATAACTCTCTTGTGCGTTACCCTTACCTGCTGCTTAGTCTGTTGATTAAGATGTGGGCAGATGATGATTTTTCTTGCACTTATACTTATACGCCCACCAACTTCCACCTTAGCTTTCACCAACTAAACGAAAGGGAACTGCTGGCACAAGTAACATTTTCACTGCGAACTTAATAAACACTTCCTTACCGGCTACGCACTAGGATCCCCGGTACCAGATCGTACCATCATAAGCGACTACCCCTTTTGGTTGTGGTGTTGTATTTCCACCTTGAAAGCAGCCCACCCACCAATAAAGCAGTTTTGTGCGCAAGCCCCTTCCTGCCATAGTAGGCACATCCTTCCGGGTCAGACGCATAGCAAGCACCCCTTTTTTTAGTCTACTAGTCATAAAAGACTATCCGCTTTGACATGAGACAGTCTAGCTCACTTCTGTATCAACTGGCTGAAATGCCACCACGGGGTTAAAGGAATTGTTATTTGATTCTGCGCGCTCTTCACGCTTGTGGTGCTAACTAAGTGTATTCTGGCCAGTGAGAAAAGGAGGCTCGCTACTACGTTCGAAACCATTTCAAACCAACCCACAAATAATTAATAATAGACATTCCTTTTAACTGCATGGGCTGATTGGGGGTTCCAAGTGGACCCGTCAAATTGTCCTACCTGGATTTGGTGGCTATTAATTAATTAGCAACACTCGTCACACAAGAACTGCGTCTTGCCACGAACGGCTAGCAACAATCCGCGTTCAACCCCAAGTGTAAAACTCCTTCGGGTTGGTGCGGAGTGAGGAGCGACCTGCGAATTCGCATTCATTATTGTGCCGTATGTATAGAGCCTACAACGTAATAGCGTACTAACCCCTTATTCTTTCGGAACCATCGGACTTGATTGAGCATTAACTGTCCATTTTGTGGGAGTCCACTCCGATCGGTTAGGCTTGCTTGAACGTCTATGTCTACTACCACGATTCGTCATTGATTCCCCACCCTAACAACGGGATACTTTTCACTACCCTATCAATCAGAATAAGAAAGAAAGATGATCTTTTCTGGCAAACAAACCAGAAAGATGGATGGACGAGAAGAAGAAATGAATCGAAAGCTTTCTTCTCCATCCAGTAGAATCGAAAAGGTGAAGGTTTAAAGCCAATAGTAACAAGGGGAATTCCCGAGAAAGCGCTCCAATGGCATTCCTCCAATGTGCAGTTCTTGGCTTGGTAAAGGCAAGGAAAGGTTCCTCGAGTGAATGGTTTGACGGAGGCACATCGTCGTCTGGTCTCTCCTTTGTGCCCTAGGAAGGGAAATGAAATTCACCCCCTTTTTCGAGAAAAGGATTTCAATTCTCCTTATCAGTAGTAGGAAAGGTTTCCTCGGATGGCTTTGCATAACAACTCTGAAGGAGGCGCGGAATTCCTTAAAAAAAAAAAGAGAATTCGCTGGCATGGAAGTCGGGATTTGACAGAGCTTAAAGCAGGTAAGGGATTTTGCGAATCGGTTGTTACAGAAGGGGTCCCAATACCCAAAGATCTTCCTTCAAGAGCGCTAGCTATTTAATGTAATGTGCTGTTGTCGACTCTGAACTCTATTTACGCTTAGCCGGGAACAAGATCTTTGTTTCAGCAAAACTGATTGAAGCGTTTGGGACTATAGTTTCTGTTTGGCGACTCGGAAGTAAGGTAGCTTTAGTGAAGTCTGGCAGAAGTACTAAAGTATGTAGCAAATGTCGGCATATCCGCATCCGGCTCAGCGAAAGGCGCAGGGGTTGACTGTGAAGCTATTAGCAGACGAAGGTGCGGAGAAAGCAGCAGCTAAGATCTCAGGTCCCACCCTCAATCAGACCGGGCGACAGGCGAGAAATGCTTTCAGTAACTAGTCTTACTAAAGAAAAAAAGGAGAGGGCTAAGGAATGGTAATCATGTGACGACCGTACCATAGGGATAGTAATATATATATGGGCTGTGTAACTAGCTCGTCCTCTCTTTCCTGTTGTCGGACGTTAATCAGTAACCGGTGCTTGATAGAGGACAGCTATTGAATCAGCTGTGGGACTTTCATTTGATCGAAGGGCTTCTTTCGCCCTTCAGGTCTTTATCGCGTCTTGCCGGGCGTATTGAATATATAGATTCTGTAATTGTCAATATAAGAGAGGAAGGTCTCGAGTTATCGCTACGCCCCCAAGCCTGATGATCCAATAGCTGCTTATCTCTCAAAAGGAGTAGCTTGCTTGCAACCGTTGGACAGCTACTGGATTCTCTCTCAGGGCTGACGCGCCTTGATTGAAGCAGCGTCACAGTAAGATGAACTTGCAAAGAGAATAACCTATTCGATAACAAGCGATTTGTGATCAATAATCAGTGCCCCCTTTAGAAGTCAGGTGTCGAGAATGCAGCAAGCAGTGAGGTTACCCGTTAGGTCGGATGAAAGAGGATTCCCTTGAAGCTAAAAAAAACGATTCCCGGACTTAGAAAAAAGAAAATGCTCTTCTTTGTCATTCCCGCTCCATTTAGAAAATGGAGTAGGGAATCAAGCCTTCGAGCTAAGCTTCTTTTCCTAAGCATTACTTTGTAGGTTCGGCTGCTATGCTAGGCCTTTGGGTTCTTTGAATTGACAAAATAGGAATTTTTTTTCTATATCCCGAAGGAAACTACCTCAAAGGGGGTGAGGGATTAGACCCCAGGGGATCTTCTTTTGATGCTTTAAAGTCCGGCCTTTCAGGAGTGAAAGAGAGAAGAGAGAGTAGCCCCTGTTATTAGTGCCTTTCTTTGTAGACCTCCACAGGGCTTTCCGAAGCAGAGCTAAAAATCCGTTAACGTCAGTGAGGCTGGGTCCCCTTCTTTTCTAACTGACATCTTTCTTTACTTAATTTACTCTTTCTTCTAACACTTAAATCGCGACGTTAGCTCAGCGGATGACGAATCAGAGGGGTAATCTCATTTGAGACTCATCGCTTGCCTCTCTTTCTTTGTATAGTATGTTCGTGTGTTTGGGCGACTGGACGCCGTGTGGTTAGCTGAAGCAGACTTGAGTATCCTAGCAGCTACAGCAGCAGAGAAAAGTCTCTGTTCACGTATTCGCCTTAGGTTTAGGTAGTTAGATGCCGTCGAATTGGAATTCCCATTCAATGAAGGTTTGACGCAGCAGGCTTGATTAGGTTCTATAGCTGGATCTGGTTGATTAGGGACGTCCTGGATGAGATTTGCGAAAAAGGCTAGCAGGATTAGCGAACATTCTGGGGTTTGCTGGAGAAGCTGGATTGCGTGATTAGCTTGCCTAGCCTGATCATCAGGAATAGCAAGACCGCTGGCCTGGCCTTTCCTAAAACTGTGAAAGCTTAGGAAAATTTTGATAACCATTCTGCACCCCCCATCTTGAAGGACATAAAAGAGCAGACTATGTGGGGATATATCATCTCGGATGTGGACTATTCTATTCGTTCGTCACCCCACCAAAGCGGATTGGGACGAAAGAATCGTTAGTAACTATAAACCACGGGAACGGATGGCTGTCTGCTTGCACCTGTCAAGTTACACGATCTTTTTGTTTGCCCGCTACACCTGATCTTAATACTTACTTACTCTTACTTAGCTAAGGCTACCTTTGTCAAAGAGGAAACTTCCGATCTACTTCTGCCGGGTTGGTTGCTTGCTTCCAACAAAGCCAACAGCTTCAGGTCCCATACATACTGTCCTGTGAAGAACGTCAACTAAAACTTCTGGCTTTACTGACGCTACAGGGACAGTTTCACCGACCTAACAGCCAATAAACTACGGCTGGAATCAGGTTATCCTATTTATTTTATATTCGTCAAAGCTTTGGAACGAGAGTTTCACTGACTTCGCATGTATGGAACATTGGACCTTCTTCAAACTGGCCTTTGAACTGTCCGCAAATAGTCTATTGGATAGAACGGAGAGAGCTCGTTGCTAATTGAGGGCTTAACTTCCGATTTAGCTATTGGCCCGTCCCTGCTCTGGTTCAAAACTAGCGTTGCATCTTCCTCCGTCTCGTTAACCGATTAACTTTCACTCACTCTCTCGTTACCACGCTAGCTTGAATAGCCATAGTGAGTTCATCACCAGTGACATAAGCAGAGGAGGCGCGGTGGGGAGAAAGGCAATTTACCTCACTTCTGTTGATCCAATTAAAGTAGAACGGGCAACAAAGCCAGCACCAGAACCCGTTGCTTTCCTGGGATCAACTGTTCGTTTTCGATATAGAACTGGCAAAAACGGCCCTTGCCTCTATTTCTACTGGAGGAGCTGGAGGAGGCTCGATCTCGTCATGGATTTGCTATAGCTACTGAAGATATGCTTGGGACTCTGCCTTTTATGGATTTAGAATCGAGCGAGATGATATGCTAAAACGGGTGCTAGCTTGAACCGCCATAGAACGAAGCTTAGCCGTCGCCCATATGCAAGAGATTATGTTGGGTCCATCCCGAGATGCTCACTACGACCTGGCTTCGGGGCCTTTCCCTCCCGTTAGCTTAGCTTGGCTTTAGTTAGATAAATTTCATGTGACTCAACGTATTTATTGTTTGTTGTGATTTGGTCAAGTAACTTAAAGTGTCAGCAATCTGTATAGTGCTATTTCGTCTATAGTACTTGGCTACATAGTGGTTCTCATTCTCACTATGTTTCTCCCCTTTCTTTTATTATTATTCCCTATACTACTAAATAGGCCCGGACTGCTCTGGAACAGAGCAAGTAGAAAGAAAAGGAAAGAGCAGATGCACAAACAAATTACATATGCAAGAGTAGGCTTTGAATTTCATTCGAGGTTTCTAGCCGTCTTCACTGACTGGAGCCCAAACCAAATAAAGCAATGGCGTCTCTTTACGTCAGGGTCCGAAGGAACGAAGTAACTCAACTGTACCAGCCTTCCTCGGCTTAGAAGTAATCGGATTGACTGTCCGTGGGTAGAGCCTCACAACCTCCTGTCGTTGAGTCTCGTTCTCTTTAGAAGAAGCCCTCCCTGTGAAAGCAATCTTATAATTACTTTGCCATAGGTCCCCCGCTTCAGTTCAGCCTTCTTTGTCCCCTTTCTCATCTCTTAGACGTCATTCTATTCCTTTAGCCAGACTGACTGAATTACTGTGATCAAGAGGAGGCGCGTCCGTTGATATCCTTTCCTTAAGAGTGAAGGACGGAGACTGGTCTGACGGACTGATAGTAGCTGCTCTTCTGGTAGTATAGCTGTCCGCTTATGCTAGCTCTCTTCTTTCTTATGAGAGAGATTCACTATAGGAGCATTTGTCTGTCAGAAGAAGGCCTGTTACAGCTATCAGAAAGAGTGGATTGATTTCATTCACCTCTAACAACTATCGAAAAAAGGCTTTCTTTTAAGGTGTAGGACTTCTCTACTTTCATTCAACTTGCAAGAAGTGACGTACTTATGCGCTAGGGCGCTCATCCGTTACTTCTTCTGCTTTCCCTTGAGCTAACCCTCTTGCAGGAGCTCGGACAGTTCGTATAATACCGGTTTATCATAATATCGTGTAAACTCGGCTCATAAATGTGCAATTTATCAAAGTGGGGGACCAATGCCACTTTTTTAGGAGTAATCGGCAGGCACAACAGAAGGAATCAACATAGGGAGTTAGCTTAGCGTTCGAGGACAGCACTCACTGTAGCCACCGGATTTCGAAACCGAATCTTTCACCGACTCTCCAAAACTCCACTAGTAAAGCGTCTTTCACAGACGGGGAGATTCCATTGCTTTCAAAAAGCATATATATGATATGAGAATCAAACAATTGAATTGCCTCATGGACGATCGCTCGCTTCGTCTCCGTGAAGCTCTTCACTAGTAGTGATACCTGATTGATCGATGCGTAGGAAGATGACCCATGGCATTGGTTTTAGCTTCTGATGCGAATAGGCAAATGAAATCGATAAAAAATTGCTACATACGTTATGTTATGGAGCTCTGATACCCCCAGTGTACTTCTTAACTGGTGGGAATTTGAGTCTAACCGACCAGTGAAGCAGGTATGGGGTACCATAATTCCTTTATATATGCTTATCGGTCGATGACTTAAGCCTCTTTCTTGAAGGGCGTTTCAAGAGTCTCTTTGAAGAAGGACAAACTTTTTTTTCAACTTCAGTCTAATTTGCCACAAGGCATGCAAGCGAGGCCTATGTGGAAGAAAGAAGTCAAGTTGGACAAAAGAGAGAAAGCACTCGCGGCACACTGACTATATCGACAAATCAAAGTAGTGGTCATGAATATACACCGGCCCTGCCTGCGCGGTCTTGGCAAATGGGTGCTTGTCAATCAACATCTCTTTTCCCTTATCGGGAAACTTCAGCAAGCCTCCATCAATCTTGTCCTGTATTGCGTGGCGGAAGTGAAGGTGACGCGCAATTCCTAAATCAGATATATTCCTGACGCTTTCTCAGTCTTCAAAGCTAAGAGAGAAGTTCCACGAAGAACCAGCCCCGCCATAAAAGACAATAAGAGAAGGAAGCAAGGAGAATACACTCTTCCTATCGTTTGTGGGGACACGAAGGCTTTAAGAAGCCGCCCCGCTATTCCAGTAATAGGCGAAGTTGTCGCCCTTGATTGAGCAGTAATGAATATTGAATATTTCCGCATATTTGATTGAAAGTGCTATTCCCTTGTTTCCAGTACTTGATAGTATATCCCGAGCGTTGTTCCTTTAGGCCATCCAGTGAGAAAGACAGTCTTATTCCATCTCTTGGAAGTTCCCTGCCATCCATTGATAGAAAGAGTGGAAGATGGCTTAATTACAGTTGTAGTGTCTGGGACTTCTGTTCCAGCCTTAGGAGATACAAGTTTGCAGGTGAATAAATTCTTTCCTTACAGCGGTTTGAGATTCAGTAGAAGTGGGAGTGCCGCCTGTGATAAATCAAATTATAGATGTATTGTATAAAGGACAGTTATCAAACTGAAGCTATAATATACTTATACTTGATCGACCGAAAGCACCTCTTTGCGAGATATGTTATCAAGTGCCGGTGCCTTACGTAGCAAACTAGGACAAGTTTAGTTTTCAAGCTTTGACATTTATTTTATTTACACATAAGCAAGCGGCGGGAATAGAAAATGTAGCCCCTATCTCTTAAAAAGAAGAGGATAGATAGGTCCACGAGTTAAGACAGAGAAGTTCTGACTAATCTTGACGGAGTTTACCCACGAGAGTAAGAGGCAGTATCAGCACCGAAGAAAGCAGGGATAGGTGCAGTCGCATTCGATCGAGAGTCTGATACCCTTTATTTTATATTAATTATAAGGTATATGGGGGAAAGACAGACTGCCCAGAACAGACTTACCTTCACTTCAGCCTTCTTTTCTTCACTTCAGTAATCAACCGAGCGAAAAGCCAGCCCTTTTTTTTATTATTTTCTTTTCTGTTTAAGATAGGTGACGCGAATATCATATAGAATATCTCTTTCTTTTCAAGCTTTCCCGGAATAAGGAACTTCTTCCCGATCTGCCGCTTTATCATTTGTCGTTTAAAAAAAAGCAATTTCCCCTCATTTTTAACAGTGCTTAGCTTAGGTCGACTAACCGGACCCCGGTGAGATAGCTTTCTTAAGGATTGGCTTACTTACCATGCTTCCCATGCCATGTGCTTCCCTCAATACTTGAACAGAGGGGCTTCCCCATATAGTAAAGCCCGCCCCTCAACAAGCTAATTTTTGGAAGTGGAGGCAGTCTCTTTAAGTTAAGAATTCGAGATCTCGGGGTCGAGTCGAGGAAGTAGCAATAGTCGAAGTCAAAGTGGAAAGAGAACCTAATTTGAGTATTAGGCGAACTTTCACATGCACTTGCTCTGCCTTCAACACTGTCGAAAGATTGAGACGACAAGCTTTCAAGCGGCAAAAGCAGCGATTCCATGAGCAGGCACTAGTTCCGGAACTTAAACTATCGTTTGAGCAAGTGAGTCAGGAAGTAAAATGGGAAATTTGATTGAGGAACTGAGCAAGCAATCCAGTGATAGTCTCTCTCTTTGAAAGCCATTAACACCAAACGCTGACGAGCTTTCATTCCCATTGGACCAAGGATAAACCACAAGGAAGAAGGAAAGTTGCCGCTTCTGAGTGAATATTGTACATTCATCTGACTCAATTCATTCGTCGTAGTAAAGGAAAGAAGAAAAGACTTTGTCTTCCTTACCTTTGAATGGGAATACTTATTCACTGACCTGGAGAATTTTGGTATTTCGCGTGGCACCGCCCGTAGGCTAAGCGGGAAGACTGCTATTCGATCTATTCACTTTCGTATCACCTGGAAAAACAAAGAACTGCCTTGTCCCGATTGAACTGGAATTGGCTAAAGACCGGATGAAATAGCAAAGGATATTAACCCGGCATAAAGAAAACTATTAAGTTCAGAGTCAACCACCTTCACAGAAAGAAGCACACAACAACACGGGGGTAAGGATAGTTATTATTAAGCGACGAAATGCAAGCATTAAGGTTGATTCTATTCTACTCGCTCTGCTCTTCTCCATTGTTGAGGAGAGACTTTTTGGGGGGGATCTCCCCCATAAGAAAAGAATAAATGGGTTGGTTGTTGACCAGCGGAAAGCATGGGAAACGGATGCAATCACTAACGGCACTCACTTTAATTCGCTTTCTCTATGCGGCGTTTTAGTGCCTTTAACTCAATCCAGACTCGTTTACTCTATTCTTCCAAAGTACGATCTGATTTTAGCCTATGCCTAAAACCCAAACAGTACTTACTATAACTAAAAGGAGTGGGGCGGAACCTGGTTCAAACCGTCTATCCAACAGCCGCTTTCCTTAATGGCTACCCGCTTTCGAGTGAACTGAACTCTTTCCCTTTCAGCCAGGGAAAAGGGAAACTGTACAAGGAATTTATCACTCGTTTACGGGACCAGTGGAACCCTTTCATAGAAATGAATTCTTATTCTTACAAAGCAAATAGCATTTCCTATTGATTTGTCCCTTAGTACACCTATCAAGAGAATGTGAAGAATGGGTTCCAAAACTAGTTATTGTGCTATTGATAGCTCATGGGTATGCCATATATGCCATACCAGAACCCATTAAAGACGCTCTGGCAGAAAGAAAAGAGAGGTATTCCTCATAGGGGTGGGATAAGAGCCTACCTTTACTGTTAGCTTATCTGAGAGTCTGCCCGATTCGCTCCTCCGATAGTAGATCTTTTTTTACACAGGCAAAGGAAAGACTTTGCATTGGATCTATCAGCCGTAAATGCCATTGCATGGTCTTAATAAGCCATGTAGTTCTGGCTGCTTAATGATTGATTCTTCACCAATATGGAATTGAATACCTACTGCTCTCTCGTATTTGTGCTCAGTCACTCCATAGCCACATGCTTCACACACCCTTTCTTTGCCCTCCGAAAGGGATAAAAGGAATCATAGACCTAGCCGTTACTAGATCTCCATAGGTTGGAGGTTCTTTCACTCCTAAATCAATAATCGTCACTCTCACCTCTCTCTATGCCATCCCCTGCAGGCTTCACTTCTGTGAAGAATCTTTTTCCCTTCTGAGATCTGCTATCTTATCGGTCAAGCAAGCAAGTCCAATAAGGATTCGCAGGCGAGACAGATCTTTCTTTAACGGAGGGGAAGAAGAGAACCTTTTTCTCAGCCTATCAATAGGTTCTCTTCTCATTCCTTCCCCTTTGTAGATTTTGCTGTGGAAGATCTTCACTTTCCTAAACAAATCGAAGCCCTTCTCTAATAGGGAAAAGTAAAGACCGGATATACGAGCGCCATTCTTCAGATAGATCGCTGTTCGATAGTTATTGTAGCGGCAGGCACAAACTTCCCTATAGCGTAAACGTTTTTTAGTACAAGTAGCTAAGGGGGCTTGGGTTGCAGATAGACCTGAGATCGCTGAATCTTTGCCCATGAAGGGTTCCTCTAGCACTTCCATTTCCGAAGTGTGGGAAAGGCTTCGCGCCTACCTTGAGCAGCATGGCTGGCCGGAAGAATATGAGGTGGAATTCCTCTGTCAGCATTATGCCCTTCTCGACTGGCTCGCCGTTCCACTTTCTTTCAATAGGCCCCGGTCAACAAAGAATTGTTTCATCTATGGGCGAGTAAACCAAGCAACTCTGATCCTTCTTTCTTTAAAAAAAGCCCTCCGAATCTACTTCGCGGATTCTACTTTTGGAGAAAGACTGCAAAAGTTGGAAAAAATGGGATTCAGCTGGATGTCCGTGAAAACACTTTACGAGGGGACCCTTTCTTTTTATTTTATTTATGGGATAATTGCCATTTTCCGAATTCCAAGCCTTAGGGCAAGCGGGTTCACTCTGATCCCGACTCAATGATAGATATCAGGTTAGAACCACCAGTCAGATAAGGGGAGAAATCCTCATCAAGCATAACGGCTTTTATCACTAAGAGAAGACATGATCTCCTGTTCAGGCTAATCAATCAACTCAATCAATTAGCGTATCAGAAGAGATTGGCTCGTTGATCTTTGATTCGAGAGTCTTCCTGGCTGGCTTTAGCCCTGAGCGCTAATCCATCAAGATCGTAGCTAAGAGAGATGCTCCCTGGCTATCCACTTCTCGTAGTGATGGTCGGACGGAGACTTAGGTTTTTCCGATGATTTTCGAGTTGCCTAAAGGCTGCGTGCCCTCCTCGACTGGGAGACCTTCGATCAGAAAAAATGGTTACTAAATGTTGAAAGTTCCCTTCTTTCCCGGGGCTGCCAACTCAGCGCTGCTTAGCCTTTCAACTCTGTTGCCCCTGGTTTAGATGAAGCGACTTCGTCATTCGTCTCAAAAGAAGACAACTCACCTCTAAATTATTTAAGTTTAGCGCTCCGTGGGACGAGGGATCCTTTCTTAACTTAAGAAATCTCTCTTTCGCCCGGTCTTTCTCGACTGGCTTTTCTTATCCCGCATTGAATCAAAAAGCGGATCTTCCCTTTTAGAAATTGTTGAAATACCCTCTTCATAGTTCTCAATAGATCCCTGGGCCTAAAGATATGCACTTCTGCTGACATCTGGATCAACTCCACCATCACCGTTGAAATCCTTCAACACGTCTATGATCTTATCGGTACCACTACTGCCAAGAAAACTTTTGATCTACCTATACTATATATAGGACGACTAATCAAAATTCAACTTCCTTGTTGAACTTACCTCATTGAATCAGAGAAAGCATTTATATTCAAACCAATCGCGTTGGGCGGAATCCATAGAAATTCCGTAACTCATAAGGCCTGCTAACTTTTAGTTAAAGTAAACAAAGCGATGCGCCTTGAGCCTAGTCGTTATTCATTCTTGCCTTCGCCTGCTTCATCTGCAGAGCTAACTTCGGAAGTGACTGCTTTCACTCGGTGATCTGATTCTCTTTGTTCTGGGATCTACTGGATCCCCCTTTCCCTCCTGGTGACAGGTAGTTCAATGGTTGCTAAGCTGGACGCCAGGTATTTCCTTATTCGTCATAAGGCACGCACAGATGATCTAATTAATGGGCTAGCTGAACTAAGACTAAGTCGATATTCTATAGCGACTGGCGGACCATTCCATTCATTGTCTTATTCTCAACCTCTCCTCGCTTCATATGAACTACCAAGCCAATCTCTCCTGTTCATCAACTCGAACCTCATTCTTCTGCCGATTGTCAGCCTGTTCAGCTGACCCCAGAGGATTCCAGCACAGCATCTTTCTTCTCGGCGGCGATCACCGTCGCCAAGAATGGAATAGTCGCCTTCGTCGTGCCATAATCCTCTCAGCAGCTATCCACACAAGCATATGATGTGTAAGTGTGAATAGAGGCCAAGAACTAAAAAATCATCGGAAAAACCTCCGTCACAAGCGATGACCTCTTTATTATAAAAATGGTAATTGAAAAACTACAGAACAAAGTATGAACGTCCAAGAAGTTGCAAAGGGATTTCCTCACAACCGTTTTTACTGCGAAACCAAGAGAAGTAGTTCAAGCAATTGCACCCGTCGGTCCCATGACTGAGCCCTATGAACTAGCTCTTCCGTGTCCGCTTTTATGTACGATGGAGGGCGTTCAATTGGAGTATTGAATTTTCTTTTTTTCAGGTTATAACACTATCCCCATAGGCGGATATACGGATATATATAAATGTCTGATCGCTTAGAGGATGTATGGCTCAACAAGGAAAGCTTTTTTACAGATTCTCAGTTTTCGAGGTGGCAAGTGCCTTTCTTTTATCGGCGTACTGTTTTCCTTTTCTTGGTGTTTACGCACCTGTGTTTCCAGTAATGAAAAGTGGAAGTGCTGAGTGCTTTGATAGCGAGCCAGCATCTCCAATTAGAGTTCAAGGGTAAGCCCTTCCAGCTGCTCTAAGTGAGTCAATCGCTCTATCAGTCCTTCTATGGAGTTGGATTCCTTCTTCAGAGAAAGCAGCCTTGACGCTTGTTCTCGCTTTTTAGGTGCTCTGGTTTCGGGGAATCCCTCACCCAATTCCATATGGGGATAAATCCAATCCGTTGGCTCTCTGGGAAGCCGGTCCCGCCATAAATAATTGGAAGTTTTTTCGAAGTAGCTGCAATTGAATGCGTATCAGCTGTGATTGAATCATTAAGCGCTGCAGATCTGATCGTATAAAAAAAAACTGTCATTCGATCTCAGATGGGCAAAGGAAGGCGGGGAGTAGCACTAGTCTCAGGGGCATGCCCGGAAGAGGTTCTTAACGGAGGAGAACTTTGGCAAGACTTTCTCGGGTCTACGGTAATACCGTTTGAAGCAGCCCTCTGTCGGGCGGGAAAATGAAGAAGTTCCGTGACGGTAGATATACTCCTTGCTATCTCAGTGTCAGTGTTTGAGGAACAACAGCGAGAAAGAGCGTAGCCATTTCCTCTGTCTTTTTCCGCACTTCAATTATCGAGACCTCTACATACAAGGATCGTTGTAGCTTATCTCCTTCGTCGAAGTCAAATCCCCTTCCCGTGCGTTAAGCCTTTCGAAACTGAAGAATAGGCCTCATTTAGGAGCGCTCTTTTCATCCAAAATGAAATATCGGTAAGAGGGGAAAGCAACTGCCCAAGAATTCCCATTCCAGGCCGTCCTGTTAGCTATCCGAGTAAGTCCCAGTATGGGAGAAGGGGGGCCCATCTGTTTCAGAAGGTCCGAAGATTCATTTCAAAAAACAGGAATGTCAGAGCAGTTAGTCCGCATGTCCCTAACTACAAAGTTCAATATTGGATTGCTTTCTTAGTGTGGCATCTTTTTGTCCACTGGTGATATTTGCATATCGTCATATAGATAGAGAGAGAGGCGAGCGCTAAGCCTACGTAATGCTATGGGAACAGCTTTTTGGTCTTCAGCTATGCTATGTAGATGCGCTACTTTGTGAAAGAAAATATCGTAAATAAGCAAGTAGCATTTAGAACAGAATCCATAGCGACTAATAAAAGAAAATGGGGAGTGGCTTGCGGGCCGGTCGTCATTGCACACTAGCAGGTCAGTGGGGTAAAGTGTTCCGTTGGTGTTCTGCAATCGCACAAGCCGGTAAAAGCCCTTCCGAATTCTTTTGAGAAAGAAAAAAAGTGCTTTCTTTCGTTGGAAAAACCAACGCAAATAGAAAATGGACTTTCTAAAACCTACTTGACAGGATAGTGCGAAAGGGTTGGAAAGAGTGATTTTATGAAATTCTCTCCTTTGTTGATTCTTTCTCTCACACACCTTTGCCTTCGGATGTGGAAGAAAGGGCATCTATATTATATAAGTTATCTATATAATAGAACGAACCAGAACGCTAAAAAGGTGAGGGAAGAAGAGTTGGCACGAAAGGGATTCATTATGTTAGAATTTGCGCCTATTTGCATCTCGTTCATCATCAGTCTGCGTCTTTCTTTGATCCCATTCGGTCTTTCTGTTCCATTTTCTTCTAAGGGGAGTGACTGCTCCCATGAACAGTCACTCACTTTTGACAGTTATACGAT